GAAATCGTAGACACTTTTCCATATTTTGTATCTGGGGTACTTCACTTAATTTCTTCTGCGGTTTTAGGTTTTGGTGGTATTTATCATGCACTTATAGGACCCGAAACTTTAGAAGAATCTTTTCCATTCTTTGGCTATGTATGGAAAGATAGAAACAAAATGACCACAATTTTGGGTATTCACCTAATCTTGCTAGGTGTTGGTGCTTTTCTTCCAGTGCTCAAGGCTTTGTATTTTGGAGGTGTATATGATACCTGGGCTCCCGGCGGTGGAGATGTAAGAAAAATTACGAACCCGACTCTTAACCCAAGTGCTATATTTGGTTATTTACTGAAATCTCCTTTCGGAGGAGAGGGATGGATCGTTAGCGTGGATAATCTAGAAGATGTAATTGGAGGACATGTATGGTTAGGTTCCATTTGTATCTTCGGTGGTATCTGGCATATTTTAACCAAACCTTTTGCATGGGCTCGCCGTGCATTTGTCTGGTCCGGAGAAGCTTATTTGTCCTATAGTTTAGCGGCTCTATCTGTCTTTGGTTTTATTGCTTGTTGTTTCGTTTGGTTCAACAACACAGCTTATCCCAGTGAATTCTATGGGCCCACCGGCCCAGAAGCCTCTCAAGCTCAAGCGTTTACTTTTCTAGTTAGAGACCAACGTCTTGGAGCTAGTGTGGGGTCTGCCCAAGGACCTACTGGTTTAGGTAAATACCTTATGCGTTCTCCAACTGGAGAAATTATCTTTGGAGGGGAAACGATGCGTTTTTGGGATCTCCGTGCTCCCTGGTTGGAACCCCTAAGGGGCCCTAATGGTTTGGACCTGAGCAAGTTGAGAAAGGACATACAGCCTTGGCAGGAACGGCGTTCGGCAGAATATATGACTCATGCTCCTTTAGGTTCTTCAAATTCTGTGGGTGGTGTAGCTACCGAAATCAATGCGGTGAATTATGTCTCTCCCCGAAGTTGGTTATCCACCTCCCATTTTGTTCTAGGATTTTTCTTATTCGTAGGTCATTTGTGGCATGCGGGAAGGGCTCGTGCAGCTGCAGCAGGATTTGAGAAAGGAATTGATCGTGATTTCGAACCTGTCCTTTCCATGACTCCTCTTAACTGAAACAAGAAATCGAACCAGATGGAAGAGAAATCGATTCTATTTCATTACATCCATCTCCCATATCGGTGGGATAGGAGTATTTTAAAATACTCTCTTTCCAACTGGATCCTTGTAGCTCGGCTGGATATAGCCGAGCTATTCTCTTTTTTTGTACTGGACCGGACTAATAAATGTTATTGTTAAAAAAAAGCAGGAGAGAGAGGGATTCGAACCCTCGATAGTTTTTTTACTATACCGGTTTTCAAGACCGGAGCCATTAACCACTCGGCCATCTCTCCCGGAAACAACTTCTATTCTACTCCTTCATATAATACCTAACTATAATCATAAGTTCGGGCCGAGACCAACCATACCTGTGACATATTATTATTTATCATGATCATATGGAATGGAAAAAAGAAATGAATTTCCCTCTCCTCTCACACTCAAATAGAATTTAAAAAAAAGTTTGAAAAGCTCGATCAATTTCTGGTCAAATCCTTTTCGTAGTGCATTTTATCAGAATTGAAAATTGGGGATCGGATGGTATAGTCTATTCAATCTGTTGGGAGCTTGTAAGATCACAACCATGACTATTGCTTTCCAATCGGCTGTGTTTGCATTAATTGCTATTTCATTTTTACTAGTTATTGGTGTACCTGTTGCACTTGCCTCTCCTGATGGTTGGTCAAGTAGCAAAAATGTTGTATTTTCGGGTGTATCATTATGGATCGGATCAGTCCTTTTTGTAGGTATCCTTAATTCTTTCATATCTTAGATCTGTTCTAGATTTTTTAGGTTAAAACTCCTCCCCCCCCCCCCTCCCAGAGGGCTTTATAGTTATTATTAAGGACCTTTTCCCTTAAGGCCCAAGGAACCAAATGAAGGTGCTCAAGGGAGGGGTTTTTCGTAATTGAATGAATAATTGGACCATTAAGAAATGGTATCTACTTACGAATGGGATTGAACATATATGTATTTTCCATATTATGTTACAATTTTATTCGTTATGAATATATATATTCATAACGAATAAAATGCGGGTATGGTTGAATGGTAAAATTTCTCCTTGCCAAGGAGAAGATGCGGGTTCGATCCCCGCTACCCGCCCGTCACATGGAATATGAAAATGAATAGTTTATGTATTGATCGTATCTTTTCCTCACTTTTCATTAAATTAAAAAAAAAGAAAAAGTGATAGAGAGTAATCCTTTATAAAGTGAGGGAGTAATCCTTTCCGGACCAAAATACTTCTTATGTTCTGGTCTGGCGGAGACAGGATTTGAACCCGTGACCTCAAGGTTATGAGCCTTGCGAGCTACCAGACTACTCTACTCCGCACCATTGATTTATATCATATACAGAATGGGTACATCAAACAATCATGGGATATAGTACCCCTATCCCTATATAGGGATAGGGGTACTATGTATCACAATAAACTTCAATAACTTTTTTCTTTTTCCTACCAACTCGATTTTTTTATCCCGGGCAATAAACATGCGTGGGCCATCTCACGGAGTACGTGTCCGGACAATCCAAAGTCTCGATAGTTGGCTCTAGGTCTTCCAGTCGAAGAACAACGTCGATGAAGACGTGTAGGCGCACTATTACGTGGTGAAGATTGCAATTTTCTATTAATTTCCCATTTGTCATCCAATGATGAAACTTTGCTTTCTTCCTCCAAAGATTTACGAATCAAATTATATTTTCGTTCCAGTGCTTTTCTTTTCTTTTCTCTCTGAATGAGACTCTTTCTCGCCATAATAGTTCAGTCGGTACTATTACCTACCAAGAATCAAAATATAGATCAGATTTTAGATGGAGAAATATTACGTTGATTACTTTTTCTCTGTGGGGTAGTGTCATTGATACAATACCATCTTATTCACTGATGAAATTTATATTTATGAAGAAAAATTAACCAAATTTACCTGATGTAGAGGCAATTAAAAAAGCTGCATAAGTAAATATATAACCTACGGAAAAGTGAGCTAATCCAACTAATCGTGCTTGAACAATGGAAAGAGCTACTGGCTTGTCTCTCCATCGAACTAAATTAGCCAAAGGTGTGCGTTCATGGGCCCATGCAAGAGTTTCGATCAATTCCTGCCAATATCCACGCCAGGAAATCAAGAACATAAATCCAGTAGCCCAAACAAGATGTCCGAATAAGAACATCCACGCCCAAACAGATAAACTGTTCATACCGAAAGGATTGTATCCATTAATAAGTTGTGAAGAATTTAACCATAGATAATCTCTTAACCATCCCATTAAATAAGTGGAAGACTCATTAAATTGCGCTACATTACCCTGCCATAACGTTATATGCTTCCAATGCCAATAGAAAGTAACCCATCCAATAGTATTCAACATCCAGAAAACTGCCAAATAAAAAGCATCCCAGGCCGAGATATCGCAAGTACCACCTCGTCCCGGACCATCGCAAGGAAAACTATAACCAAAATCTTTCTTATCTGGCATTAGCTTGGAACCACGCGCATCCAAAGCACCTTTAACTAGGATCAATGTAGTTGTATGCAAACCTAGAGCAATAGCATGATGAACCAAAAAGTCTCCAGGACCGATGGTTAAGAACAATGAATTCTTATCATCATTAATAGCATTTAACCAACCGGGTAACCATATGCTCTTACTTGCCTCGAATGCTGGACCACTTGTCGAAGATAGGAGTACATCGAAACCATATAAGGTCTTACCATGAGCAGATTGTATCCACTGAGCAAATATGGGCTCGATCAAGATTTGTTTTTCTGGAGTACCGAAAGCAAGCATAACATCATTATGAACATAAAGTCCCAAAGTATGGAAACCTAGTAATAAACTAACCCAACTAAGATGAGATATTATAGCTTCCTTATGCTCCAACATTCTCGCCAATACATTATCCTTATTTTGTTCCGGATTATAATCCCTAATGAGGAATATAGCTCCATGAGCAAAGGCCCCTGTCATAATGAACCCGGCAATGTATTGATGATGAGTATATAATGCAGCTTGGGTGGTGAAGTCTTGTGCTATGAATGCATAAGCGGGTAAAGAATACATGTGTTGAGCTACCAAGGAAGTGATAACCCCCAAAGAAGCTAAAGCAAGACCCAATTGAAAATGAAGAGAATTATTGATTGTGTTATAAAGACCCTTATGTCCGCGTCCTAAGCGACCTCCTGGAGGAACATGTGCCTCCAAAATATCTTCTATACTGTGACCAATCCCAAAGTTGGTTCTATACATATGACCGGCTATCAGGAAAATAACTGCAATAGCTAAATGATGATGAGCCATATCAGTCAGCCATAAACTTTGAGTCTGTGGATGGAATCCTCCGAGAAGAGTTAGAATAGCAGTTCCCGCTCCTTGGTAGGTACCGAATAAGTGACTACTGGAATCAGGATCTTGAGCATAAACATTCCACTGACCCGCGAAAAACGGTCCTAACCCTTGGGGATGCGGTAATACATCCAAAAAATTATCCCATCTGACGTGCACCCCCCTTGATTCAGGAATAGCGACATGAACTAAATGCCCTGTCCAAGCTAGAGAACTTACTCCAAAGAGTCCTGACAAATGATGATTTAGACGGGATTCGGCATTTTTGAACCATGCAACACTTGGTCTCCATTTAGGTTGTAAATGTAACCTACCCGCTATTAAAAAGATGGCAGAAAAAAAGAGCAAGAAAAGAGCTCCGGCATAAAGATCTTCGTTAGTGCGTAAGCCGATTGTATACCACCACTGATAAACACCGGAATAAGCAATATTGACCGGACCGGGAGCACCTCCTCGGGTAAAGGCTTCTATAGCTGGTTGACCAAAATGAGGATCCCAAATTGCATGAGCAATGGGTCTTACATGTAAGGGATCGCGTACCCATGCTTCAAAATTGCCTTGCCAAGCCACATGGAACAAATTACCAGAGGTCCACAGAAATATTATTGCCAATTGACCAAAGTGGGAAGCAAAAATTTTATGATAAAGGCGTTCTTCGGTAATATCATCATGACTCTCGAAGTCATGTGCGGTTGCAATACCGAACCAAATACGACGAGTAGTTGGGTCCTGGGCCAAACCTTGGCTGAACTTTGGAAATCTTGATGCCATAATGCTTTTCAAATCCTCCTAACCATTATCCTACTGCAATAATTCTTGCCAGGAAGAACGCCCATGTTGTGACGATTCCACCCAGAAGGTAATGAGCTACTCCTACAGCACGTCCCTGTACAATGCTCAAGGCTCTGGGCTGGATAGCAGGAGCAACCTTCAATTTGTTATGGGCCCAAACGATAGATTCAATGAGTTCTTGCCAGTACCCACGGCCGCTGAATAAGAACATTAAACTAAAGGCCCAAACAAAATGAGCACCTAAAAATAAAAGACCATATGCAGATAATGAAGAACCATAAGATTGGATCACTTGAGAGGCTTGTGCCCATAGAAAGTCACGGAGCCACCCGTTAATCGTAATAGAACTCTGTGCAAAGTTTCCTCCCGTGATATGAGTTACCACTCCCTGATCACTTATACTACCCCAAACATCGGACTGCATTTTCCAGCTGAAATGGAATATGACTACCGAAATTGCATTGTACATCCAGAATAAACCAAGGAAAACATGATCCCAGGCAGATACTTGACATGTTCCTCCTCTCCCAGGTCCATCGCAAGGAAAGCGAAAACCAAGATTCGCTTTATCGGGTATTAAACGGGAGCTACGGGCAAATAGAACACCTTTAAGTAGGATTAAAACAGTCACATGGATAGTAAATGCATGAATGTGATGTACCAAAAAATCTGCGGTTCCCAATGGAATTGGTAACAAAGCCACCTTGGAACCTACTGTCACTAAATCACCACCTCCCCAGGTTAAGCTGGTACTCGCTGTTGCACCAGGAGCTGTTAAACCGGGTGCTGAAGCATGAGTGTTTTGTATCCATTGAGCAAAGATAGGTTGTAATTGTATAGCAGTATCTGAGAACATATCTTGAGGACGTCCCAGAGCGCTCATAGTATCATTATGAATATAAAGACCAAAACTATGGAAGCCTAAGAATATACATACCCAGTTGAGATGTGATATAATTGCATCACGATGTCTAAGAACACGATCTAATAAATTGTTGTATTGAGTAGTTGGGTCATAGTCTCTTACCATAAAAATCGCTGCATGTGCAGCAGCGCCAACTATGATAAACCCACCAATCCACATATGATGTGTAAACAGAGAGAGTTGGGTACCATAGTCAATAGCTAGGTATGGATAGGGGGGCATCGCATACATGTGGTGAGCTACGATAATAGTTAAAGATCCTAAAAGAGCTAGGTTAATAGCTAATTGAGCATGCCATGAGGTAGTTAAAATCTCGTAAAGACCTTTATGGCCCTCCCCCGTAAATGGACCTTTATGAGCTTCTAAAATTACTTTTAGGTAATGGCCCATGTTCCAATTGGTCCTATACATATGACCGGCTATCAGGAAAAGAACTGCAATAGCCAAATGATGATGCGCAGTATCGGTCAGCCACAGACCCCCCGTTACTGGATTTAATCCTCCACGAAAAGTCAAAAAGTCTGAATATTCTGACCAATTCAGGGTGAAAAATGGGATCACTCCCTTAGCAAAACTGGGATAAAATTGAGCCATAAGATCGGAATTGAAAAGAAATTCATGAGGAAGTGGTATCTCTTTAGGATCCACTCCAGCGTCTAGAAGTTGGTTAATGGGTAAAGAGACGTGTATTTGGTGTCCTGCCCAAGATAGAGACCCAAGTCCTAGTAACCCTGCTAAATGATGGTTCAACATGGATTCTACTTCTTGGAACCAAGACAATTTTGGGGCAGCTTTATGATAATGAAACCAACCAGCAAAAAGCATTAACGCTGCAAAGATCAATGCACCAATTGCAGTGCAGTAAAGTTGTAATTCACTGGTTATTCCAGATGCTCGCCAAAGCTGGAAGAACCCAGACGTTATTTGTATCCCTCGAAAACCTCCACCTACATCCCCATTCAATATTTCTTGACCTACTATTGGCCAAACTATTTGGGCACTGGGTTTTATGTGAGTGGGATCACTCAGCCATGCTTCATAATTAGAGAAACGAGCGCCATGATAGTACATCCCACTTAGCCAAATAAAGATGATGGCTAGTTGACCAAAATGAGCGCTAAATATTTTGCGAGAAATATCTTCCAAATCATTGGTATGACTATCAAAATCGTGAGCATCAGCATGTAAGTTCCAGATCCAAGTGGTAGTATCAGGGCCCTTAGCTAGCGTCTTTGAGAAATGCCCAGGTTTGGCCCATTTTTCAAAAGAGGTTTTTACAGGATCCCTATCTACTTCGGCCTTTACGTCTAGTTGTTCAAATTGTTCTAGTAAACGATTGATCATTTAGTTCTCCTCTTTCCAGATGGGATATAAATAAGAAGAAACCTGCCAATAGTAATTAGTTAACTTACGAGAGAGATATCTCAACTCGTTTCTCCCCTTATTTTCTAGTTTATGACTGGAGCGACTATGATACGGGAGTCAATCTAAGGCAGGTGTTCATGTTCATTATGACATATCTCCGAGGTGCTTAATGGACCGTAGACTGTTACGACCGGAAAAAGCGTTTTTCGGTGATTATTACATAATAATTCGGTGATTGTTACATAATAAATAGATAAATAGATAAATATCCATTTATCTATTTATTATGATACGGGAATCCATCTGAGGCAAGTGTTCATGTTCATTATGACATATCTCTGAGGTGCTTAATGGACCATGGACTGTTACGAACGGAAAAAGCGTTTTTCGGTGATTATTACAATGTTTCTAGATGAATAAATAAATATATATATATATTTATTTATTCATCTATTCATTGATACTCCTCCATATGTCCCATATAAAAAAAGACAATCCAGCCGTTATAAATCTTTTTTCATGGATCATTAATGAAATAAATTATGGATTTTACCCCTATTAAGAAGATCCATTAACAATCCAGAACCAGTCCGGAAAAGGTATCCTTTTTTATATTGTCAATATATTTCTATGAGATGCCCATTGTCAATATATTCCTATGAGATGCCGACGGAATAGAATCTAATTTTGGGGAATATTCTGGAAGAATTCCATTGATTCCGAGAAAATAAGATATTCAATAATGAAAATTATTTCCCCATAAACGATTTACTTAGAATATAAATTATCATCCTCCAAAGCGTCCTGTAATCTTTAACCAATTTTGTGCTTCGATGTAATTGCCCGGAGCAAGTGCTATAGCTTGTTCCCAATACTCAGCAGCTTGATCGAACCAAGCCTCCGCAGTTTCAGGATCTCCCTGTCGAATGGCCTGTTCTCCTCGGTCGGGATAGGTCAACTTGGAAAAGTTTTCTTCCCTTAGAACCGTACTTGAGAGTTTCCTACCTCATACGGCTCAATCAACTATTCTTTAGTCCTCTACCCAAATTTCCAAATTTCCAAAATATTATTGGATTGGAGATGATTCATTGGGAGTTCAGATTAACCAAAGGACTAGAAAAAGTAAATGACATGAGTTTCTGATTTCACTTGCAATCAATTAAATGATCAGGTTCTATCTTTTCTCCTACCCTCAAAAAGATGAAGTATAGGAAGAGATATACTTCAGGTTGATCATCTAAATCAAAGTCTTTTTGCAAGGTAACTATCTCAGTTCCGTATAGAATTTTTGAAGAGTACTTTCCGTCTGGAGTACTTCACATCTTTAGGATCTGATGCTACACCGCTGCTCAATAGCTTAGTAGATCAACTCTATTACATAAGTTGATTTCCAATTCTTGTCAATGAGCAGATTTGATCGTATCAGCCCGAACCTTCTTTCAATAATTGATCTTTATGGTGCTTCCATCATCAATTTAATTTTTTATCCATGGAATACGTAGGCTTTATCTATCTATTCATATTCGGGCTCCTATGAGAGATGTCCTTTTTGCTACAGCTGATAAAAACCGTTACTTGGGACGGTGCATATGTAGAAAGCCTTTTCTTTTGTCCTTACCCGTAGTAGTAATTAACTAAGTTATTCTATGGTACAGATAGCCGCACGTAATGACAGATCAAGGCCGTATTATTAAGAGCTTGTGGTAAGGATGGGTTCCGTTCTAATGCCTGGAAATAATATTCCAAGGCCTTCGTATGTTCCCCATTACTTGTATGGACAAGACCTATATTATATAGTATATAACTTCGATCATAAGGGTCAGTTTCCGGTCGCATAGCTTCATAATAATTTTGTAAAGCTTCCGCATATTCCCCTTCCGATTGAGCTGACATCCGTTACGGTCGTTCATTCCATTGAAATGATCTCCGCTTCAAAACCGTACATGAGATTCCCACCTCATACGGCTCCTCCTTTGTTTACAGTACGTAATACGGGGAGTAATCCGTGGAATTGAAAAAAAAAAGAAAAATATTATGACCCAATATTACGAATTAACAGGGGCTAGTGTATTTCCAATGAATCTCTAGCCATCCTTCTTGCAAAGATTCTTTTCCAAACACCAAGGATCTCAGTACTAGGAATGGAACCTTTAACAATTTCTTTGTTCTTAACACCCTTTATTCTCCGGGGATTAGTCACTTCAACAATCTCCGATGGTTCAATGATAGGGGTATCCGAAGTACAAACGAGATGGATGTTTGTTGTCCCAACCATTCTCACTACCCCTCGGAAAAGGGTAATGCATATGAGCTATAACGGAGCTTTTTTGTTGTCGATTTCCATACGTAGTGCTCTCTCCCCCCATGCACACCTATCAGATAGGTTCCACTATACAAGCAAGGCCTATTGCATAGGTGTAACCTTTCGCTCGGTACTAAAATCCTCAGGAGATGAAAGCATCTAAGGCTGCATTGATCGGGGATACACGACAGAAGGAATTGTTCTATTTCCAGAACTCACCTTCACTGAGCGTAAGTTTTCTTTGACCCAATTTGGATTCCCGAATACCTTTTCTTTCCCAAAAGGGGAAGAACGGAAAAAATATCAAATCACACCATCTCTGTAATAGGTAAATGCCTCTTTCTCCCCCGGAGCCATCGGGATTATTCGCAATAAGATATCCGCTACAATTGTAAAGGTCTTATCGATAAAATTGTCATTTCTCTGAGATCTAGGCATAGTCAATTACAGATTTTATAATTTCCTTCATTCCCTTACGCAAATGATTCCATGAACGAAATTTTTTCTGGTGCACAATACCATAAAATGGATTTCCTTACAATCGTAAATATGTTATCATTCTATCTATTCCAATTGATTCTTTAAAATGAGAATAGATAGGGAATATTTGGAATAATTGTTCATTAGTTATATTGAATAATAATAATGGGAAAAAAAAAATGAAAGAATACTAGATTTGGTGAACTCGAGAAGTCCAGTTCGATCATGATCCGAACAAAGAAAGAGTTAAACGATCGAGCATTGCATAATGAGAATGAAATGCCCACCCAGCAATTGTGTGCGCATATCCATATAGATAAAGGAATATCGAGAAAAATATGGTCATCCTGACACAGGATCATTGCCAAAGAATTAATTCTTATACAATTGATAAGACGATCACTACAGATCCATATATTATCATAATATGGAATGGATCTGTTAATCTGTCTCAAATTATTGATTGGGCAATCCGAATAAGATCGTCAGATCAACAAGGATTATTTAATATTTCCTTAAATAGGAGGAAGTTTGATAAAATGTCTTTTCGTCTTTCCGGGAGGGATTGAATCATTACTTTATTTATTATCTATTTATTTCCACAAAATCGAACTGATCGTACCTGAACAAAAATAATTCGTAAGGAACTTGTTATTCACTAATTTTATTTATTAGAAGGGATCTCATAGGAAAGATGGCCGAGCGGTTCAAGGCGTAGCATTGGAACTGCTATGTAGGCTTCTGCTTACCGAGGGTTCGAATCCCTCTCTTTCCGTATTTTCGCCCTACTATTTTCTTTTCATCCATCGTTTTTCCAATCTATTGAATCCCAATAAGACGATCTCCTAATTCCGGGATCAATCTCCTTCTATTTGTGATATAGAAAATAGAACAAACATTGGTTCATGGTATGGGAAAGGTAAAGACCATTTTAAGAAGCAATAAAAGTCTCGAACAAGATTCTAATGTAACGGTAACGTACGGAAGGATAATAAAATGTCCCCTTCGGGGAGGGGAGAAAGAAGGGGTAAGAACATAATTTCCAGATGTCCAGCAACCCAACCCCTCCATTTCATTCTCGATTCAAGCTTGACGGGAATAATACTCTACGACCAGCAATTCATTAATCTTCAAACTGATCCATTTACTATCTATTATTTGATTGATGAATCCTTTATATTGTAACGAATTAAAAGTCAAATGCTTTGGCAATTTATCCCTCTGGAACAGATCTATATTCTTCCTAATGATAGCTCTCAATCTTTGTTGATCTCTTATAGTAATCACATCTTGGGGTTTGCAAGGGTAACTTGGTATATCAACCATATGGTCATTGACCCGGATATGTCCATGATTAACTAATTGTCTAGCTCCGGGAATGGTGGGAGACATACCCAATTGAAAAATAATATTATCCGAACGCATTTCAAGTAATTGCAATAGGACCTGGCCCGTTGATCCCTTGGCTCTTCTAGCTATACGAACATATTTCAGTAATTGTCGCTCCGTTAGTCCGTAATTAAAACGCAATTTCTGTTTCTCTTCTGGCCGGATACGATATTGAGAGATTTTCCTGCGGTTTATAGAATCATTTCTGGATTTGGGTCTTTTACTAGTGAGCCCTGGTAAAGTTTTCAGACGACGTATTATTTTTAAACGAGGTCCCCGATAACGGGACATATAAACTCCTTATTCAATTAACAAATAGTGCTGGAAAGAAGAAAGAATAGTATAACCCGTACAACTACTGGAATTATTTTCTATGGGGAACGAAGATCTTTCTCTAAGTTGGGAGTAAGTGATCCTGGCATGACGGACCCGACGAACGATCGGAAGAGTATTTATTCTCCATTCCATCTTGATCCTAAACTTTGTGGATTATGGGAATGAGAGGAACGGAAAAGAGCCAGCTATCGGGATCGAACCGATGACCATCGCATTACAAGTGCGATGCTCTAACCTCTGAGCTAAGCAGGCTCAATGGAATATAACTCCTCATTTCATTGGCGTGAGATCCGTATATTCTTTTGGAATCCTAACAATTATAGTGCGAATCAGACTCAATGACGCAATCCAATTTACAATTACAAACGGAACATAACCTGAATGTAGATTCAAAGGAAACAGAAGTAAGGAAGGGTCAATTTATATAAACGATCGTTTTACTCACTATTCCAAATCGACTAGAAGAGGATAATAACATTGCATTTCAAATGCAGAAATAATATAATGATTCCCGGTCGTCATATTCGATTGGAGTAGAGATAAAGATGGTGAGAGAGGGGAAATAGGAGATGATATTTATCCCACCCAATATTGAGCAAATATCTAACGAATAACACTGATGGAGATTACATAATAGGATTATATTAAGGTATGATCTCGTTCTCCGAGAAGGGGATATGGCGGAATTGGTAGACGCTACGGACTTGATCGAATTGAGCCTTGGTATGGAAACCTACCAAGTGATAGCTTCCAAATTCAGGGAACCCCGGGATATTTTGAATGGGTAATCCTGAGCCAAATCCGGTTCATAGAGACAATGGTTTGTTTCTTTCCTAGGATAGGAAGGGGATAGGTGCAGAGACTCAATGGAAGCTATTCTAACGAATGAATTTCATTTGGGGTCCAATACTCTATTTATAGAACGCTTTATTTACACCTCGAAAGTGGGAATGTTGTATAAAATAAAACAACACTCGCGATCAGAACTTGAATCGTTTCAAGCATTTTATTTGTAAGAGAAATGCCAGATTTGAGTTGAAGTAATGATTTGACATTAAGTAATCCAATTATGAACTTTCTCTACTCTAGATAGGGAGTTGAATCAGTTTTTGGAAGAAATTATTGGACGAGGATAAAGATAGAGTCCAATTCTACGTGTCAATGTCAACAACAATGCAAATTGCAGTAGGAGGAAAATCCGTTGGCTTTATAGACCGTGAGGGTTCAAGTCCCTCTATCCCCACTCAGGTTCGTTTCCGAACGACTGATCCATTTTATCCAATTCCGTTAGTTTTAATTCATTCTCACTTCTTTATTTTTTCACTCACCTCACTATTTTATTTATTCATGAAGAGAAGAAATGAAAACAGGAATCTTTCCATCTTATGACAAGTTGAGTTGATCAGTTTATCAATTCATTTTGTTATATATGATCCACATAGATGAGATCATTTGGAAATTATTTGATCGCAGTCCATTTTTTTCTCATATTAGTTACTTCCAGATCGAAAATAATAAAGATAATTCTAAAAACAAAATCCTTTTCTTCTTAAAATCCTTTTCTTCTTTATTTTTAGTTGACACAAGTTAAAACCCTGTACCAGGATGATCCACAGGAAAGAGCCGGGATAGCTCAGTTGGTAGAGCAGAGGACTGAAAATCCTCGTGCCACCAGTTCAAATCTGGTTCCTGGCAAGATTTAAATATCCATGCCATGTATCCATATCCATCTATCTCTTCTATCTATATGGATATGGGTACATTCATATTGACAGATACGTATCTATATGTAGATACGGATACACCCCGATTAAAATAGATAGATGAATCAATTCTGTTCTCTCCCTCTTCTTTGCTCATATTGTCCCTCCCTGTCCGTTCCAATTGGAGCACGATACTCCACATAAAGTAGGATCGAGAACTCGGAGGACAAGATTTGATGGTGGGAATAGAATCTATTATAAGCTATAGTATAAAATAAATCGGATCCTCCTTTTGGTTCTCGTACATCGTGTGTGCGTGATACATCATTTCTGATGCGTCAATAAAATATTTGATTCTTTCCTTGTTGGGGCTCGGTCCTCATATATCCATCGAGCTATCTTTTCTTTCACGAAGTTTCATTCTAGCACATCTATAAGTTCAAGTGAGCAACCCGGCGAATGGACATCCACCACAGGAATTAACTTATCTACTCCGCGAACGGTACTATAAGAATCTGTACCAAACATTCCTCTGTAATAGTACATGCTCCCACGACAACAACATATTTTGGTTCGGGCATTTTTTCGTATAATCAATCTCAACAATCGGATCAGCTCGTCCAGGACCAGATCTTGATACCGGACCATAACGATTGGAGTCGGATCGCGAACCTATGATAATACTTGACATGAATCAAATATGAGAGAATGTGGGTCCCGAATTACCCAATTTCAGATCCGAGTCTATACTCCATATTAATGAGTCTGTTTATGATCTTTATCCAGCATCCATGGCTGAATGGTTAAAGCACCCAACTCATAATTGGCGAACTCGCGGGTTCAATTCCTGCTGGATGCAGAGGAACTGCACATATCCATTCCATAAATAATGGAATGGGAAAAAGGATGAGGAATAACAACAAATATTTGAAGAATACAAAACCTTTCCATAAAATGAAATGAAAGGTTTTGTATTCTAATCAATATACGGTAACAATCTATCGGAGTATTATCCGCCTATTGAAATAGATTCAACAGCGGCTAGATCCAGAGGAAAGTTGTGAGCATTACGTTCGTGCATAACTTCCATAACGAACCTATGATATATATGTATCATTAAATTGGTATATTATTTTATATAATAGCTACAGGCATTATGGAAAAAAAAAGGTAAAAAGAAGAAAAGATAGAAAAAAACGAAAGGAGGGAGAAAAATTTATGGATGGGGTGAAATATCCAGTACTTACAGAGAAAAGTATTCGTCTATTAGAAAGGAATCAATACACTTTTAACGTCGATTCGCAGTCGAACAAAACAAAGATTAAAAATTGGATTGAGCATTTCTTCGATGTTAAAGTAATAGCTATGAACAGTTATCGCCTCCCTGAAAAAGGAGGAAAGAGAGGGTCAATGATAGGACATCCAATACGTTGTAAACGTATGATTATTACACTTAAAACCGGTGATTCTATTCCACTCTTTTCAGAACAATAAGATTTTCAAATTGAAACTAAATGGCCATCCGTTCATATAGAATTTTCACTCCGGACACACGCAGATCCGTATCAGATTTCGATGGAAGAGTGCAATTTGACCCGCAGAAGAAATTGACCTCTGGACAGCATCATTGTGGGAAAGGTCGTAATGGAAGAGGAATTATTACCGCAAGACACAGGGGCGGAGGTCACAAGCGTTTGTATCGTCAAATTGATTCTCGACGGGATAAGGAAAACATATCGGGAGAAATTGTAACCATAGAATACGACCCTAATAGAAGTGCATACATTTGCAAGGTGTACTACAAGAATGGTGATAAGATGTATATTCTGCATCCCAGAGGGGTCATGATTGGAGATACTATTCTTTCTGGTCCAAAAGCTCCTATATCAATAGGAAATGCCCTACCTCTGAGTGCGGTTTGAATTATTAATTCACGTGATCGGAAGCAACCGATTGGGTTTACAGCGAAACCTATAAATCTATCACTGATCCAACTAGGATACTTTTACGGGACGAACCCCAAAGGGAAACTGAGGATAAATTACAGCAGGTGATTGGATTCAAAAATTGTTCATATCGGATCATTGGTTCCGAAGATATGATAATATGGAGAGGACCAGATTGTTTGTCCGAAGCATGAACAAAATGGGATCAAAAAGGACAAGTTACTCACATTTGATCTGATGGTCAGAGGCAGATTCGGAGCTGGACAGTGGTAATAATTCCCAAAAGGAAAAGATGGGGAGAGGAATAAAAGTTGAAAGAGAGAGAAGAGAAAAAGATGTTTAATATGCCTCCTACGTTATCCATAAAATACGAAAGTATTAGCGTAATTTGATAAAGTCATTCATTCTGAATGCTACATAAAGAATATAAGCCAGATGATGGAATAGAGAGACTTAGGATGTAGAGAATCGGGACATAGAGAATACAGTAGATGCCCTTTCTCATCTCGATTCTATTTAAATATATATATGTGACATCTCATATACATCCAGAAAGCTGTATGCCCTGAGAGAGGCTTGTACAGTTTGGGAAGGGTTTTTTATTCATCGGAATAAGAGTCTACTTCAACCAATATGCCCTTAGGCACGGCTATACATAACATAGAAATAACACTTGGAAAGGGTGGACAATTAGCTAGAGCGGCAGGTGCTGTAGCAGAACTGATCGCAAAAGAAGATCGATCGGCCACATTAAGATTACCATCTGGAGAAGTTCGTTTAATATCTGAGAACTGCTCAGCAACAATTGGACAAGTGGGTAATATCAATGCAAAAAATAGAAGTTTTGGTAAAGCTGGAGCTAAACGTTGGTTGGGTAAGCGTTCTGAAGTAAGAGGAGTAGCTATGAACCCTGTAGACCATCCTCATGGAGGTGGGGAAGGAAGAACCCCAATTGGAAGGAAAAAACCCGTGACCCCCTGGGGTTATAGTGCGCTTGGAAAGAAAAGTCGGAAGAGGAATAGATACAGTGATGCTTCAATCCTTCGTCGACGTGAGTAAGAATGGTTGGATATCCATAAAAAAAAAAAAAGGAAAGAAAGGTAATTGATAATGGCACGTTCAATGAAAAAAAATCCTTTTGTGGCTAATCATTCATTGAGGAAAATTAAAAATCTAAACATAAAGGAAGAAAAGAAGATAATAGTGACCTGGTCCCGGGCATCTGTCATTGTACCTGCAATGATCGGTCATACAATTGCTGTTCATAATGGGAGGGAACATTTACCCATTTTTGTGAAAGATCTTATGGTAAACCATAAATTGGGGGAATTTGCACCTACTTTACTTTTTCAGGGACATGCGAGAAACGATAAGAAATCTCGTCGTTAATTGGAGAGATACTTGTCATTCATTGGGGAGGGTGAAGTCAATGGGAAATAATAGTTCAGGTCCAGAGATACGAGCTTTGGCGAGAAATATACGTATGTCTGCTCATAAAGCACGTAGAGTCATTAATCAAATTCGTGGTCGTTCATATGGACAAGCACTTATGATACTGGAACTTATGCCTTATGGGGCCTGTTATCCCATATCACAATTAATTCATTCTGCGGCAGCAAATGCAAATCACAATATGGGTTTGAACAAAGCCAATTTACTCGTCGGTAGAGTTGAAGTGAATGAGGGTGCTGTTTTCAAAAGGGTTCAACCTAGAGCTCAGGGACGTGGTTATCCAATACAGAAACCCACTTGTCATATAACTATTGTATTGGAAGAAATCTCCAGATCGAATGATCCTATTATGTCAGAATCCCAAGAAAGAGGATAGGTATGGCACAGAAAATAAATCCACTTGGTTTTAGACTGGGTGTAACCCAAAATGATCGTTCCCATTGGTTCGCACAACAAAGGAATTATTCCAAAGATCTCCGAGAAGATCAAAAAATACGTACTTGCATTGAAAACTATGTACGAACACATATAAAGAGCTCCTCAAATTATGGAGGAATTGCACGTGTAGAGATTCGCAGAAAGATCGATTTGATTCAGGTCAAAATCTATATTGGATTTCCCAACTTGTTGTTAAAAGAAGGTAAAGGTAGGGGTCAAGGAATTGAAAAATTAAGAAACGATGTACTAAATATGCTCGATTCTGTGGACCGAAAACTTCACATTGCTATAGAAAAAGTTGTGAAACCCTATAGAAAACCTAATATTCTTGCGGAGTATATTGCCCTACAACTAGAGAATAGAGTTTCATTCAGAAAAACAATGAAGAAAGCTATTGAACCGGCTGAACGGGAAGATGTAGAAGGTATTCAGATCCAAATCGCAGGACGTCTCGACGGAAAGGAAATTGCCCGGGTCGAATGGGACAGGGGAGGTAGGGTTCCCTTACAGACAATTCGAGCTAGGATTGATTATTGTTATTATCCGGTTCAAACCATCTATGGAGTTTTAGGGATCAAAATTTGGATTTTAGAGGATTAGGAATAATTGGTTTTTTTCCTAATCTGCCCGATCATGGATCATCAATTCTATCAGATCGAATAGAAATTAGATTTCCCATTTAAGAACCGTGCTATGCTTAGTGTGCGACTCGTTGGAATCGAGCTTTTCATTCTTTTCCGGAGTTATGGAGAACTCGAAATAAGAACGGATTGGTCTCTGGTATAAAGAAACTAGAGACTAACTCATTGCTTCATATTGCCAAGATCCAATAACTATGGGTAGATACTATCACCTCGTAAAGACTTTCTTCCACGAGAGAAAAAATTATATTTTTATCTTTCGTGAAGCGAGAAAGGTGTTTGGTTATGCGGAAAAAGAAAAAAAAGGAGAAATTCAATCTTCTCCAATATTGTATGGTTCATTAATTACCCTCCAAAAAGCAGTGTGATAAAGCATAAGAATCATCCTGATTTATTCAAACAAAATTGAAGGGATTCAGTTTATGAAGGAGAAAGAGCTTCGGGTCGATGGAAACTAAGGAAATTGATTCCGTAACAGATGAAAAGAAAGCTCCATTGCGGAGGGAAGACCTAGGCATTTAGATAGAAGCTATGGAACGATGGAACCTATGACTGCATAAGATCATATAGGAATCTTAATCATCCATTGGATAGGATGGCGAAATAAACCGAAAACGAATTAATCTCATTGGAGTCTATAAGTAAGTCGACCCCATGGAGCAAATACCAGAAGAGTCAATATTCGCCTGTGAAATTATTAATTAAGAGTCTCATTGGATTGAAATAAAAAAGTTATTCGTCCCGTAAATTAGATTCTATTTACGATATGCGTAATGCGTAGATATAGACTCATTTATATATAATATATATATATATAACTAATAACTAACTACACATTGTCCAATTTTACATAGATTTTTCACAAGGAGCCGGATGAGAAGAAACTTTCATGTCCGGTTCTGGATTAGAGATGGGATCAAAATACTATAAACCATCGACTATAACCCAAAAAGAACAAAATTTCGTAAACAACATAGAGGAAGAATGAAAGGAGTATCTTGTCGCGGCAATCGCATTTGTTTCGGTAGATTCGCTCTTCAAGCACTTGAACCGGCTTGGATCACATCTGGGCAGATAGAAGCCGGACGAAGAACGATTACTCGTTATGCCCGTCGTGGCGGAAAAATATGGATACGTATATTTCCCGACAAACCTATTACAATGAGACCTGCGGAAACACGTATGGGTTCCGGGAAAGGATCTCCCGAATATTGGGTATCTGTCATCAGACCAGGTCGAATACTTTATGAAATGGGCGGAGTATCTGAAACCGTCGCTAGAGCAGCTGCTAGAATAGCTGCATACAAAATGCCTATACGTACTCAATTTGTTACTATTTAATTTAACCCATACAGAATAAAAGAGCTTTTTATGGTGGAAGAAGATTACTAATTCGTAAGAACTCTTCCTTTTCTTCTCTTTTTTTTTCATGTTATCCGCCGAGGTAACAAATCTTTTGGAGGAAAAATGATTCAGTCTCAAACTTATTTGAATATAGCGGATAACAGTGGAGCCCGAAAAATAATGTGTATTCGAGTTCTAGGAGCAAGTAATCGTAAATGCGCTCATATAGGTGATGTTATCATTGCTATAATTAAAGAAGCAGTACCTAACATGCCCCTGGAAAAATCAGAAGTAGTTAGAGCCGTAATTATACGCACCTGTAAAGAACTTGAACGTGATAATGGAATGATGATACGATCTGATGACAATGCAGCAGTTGTCATTGATCAGGAAGGAAATCCAAAAGGAACTCGAGTTTTTGGTCCGGTTCCTCAGGAATTGAGACAATTGAATTTCACAAAAATAGTTTCATTGGCTCCCGAAGTCTTATAAATACTGATAGATCTTGTAGAGATCTTCTACTGATAGTTCATCAAATGGTATATGGATAAATTCATTGAACCTCAGGCATATTCTTCGAATAAAATAAAACATGCCTTTTATATCGAGACAAGGAATTCCTAAGAATTCGTTCATCATGGGTAACGATACTATTGCCAATCTAATTACTTCTATAAGAAACGCCGACATGGTAGGAAAAGGAACGGTTCGAGTAACAGCTACTAATATTACCAAGAACATCGGAAGGATCCTTTTACGAGAAGGTTTTATAGAAAATGTTAGGGAACATCAGGAAGGCCAAAAATCTTTTTTTATATCGACTTCAAAATATCGGAGAAGGAAGGAAAGGACATATATAACCACGTCAAAGCGTACCAGCAAACCTGGTTCGAGGATTTATTCAAATTATCGAGAAATTCCAAAAGTTCTAGGTGGAATGGGGATCGTAATTCTTTCTACTTCCCAAGGAATTCTGACGGATCGAGAAGCTCGACAAAAAAAAATTGGAGGAGAAATATTATGTTATGTATGGTAATCGATATCAATTTTGTCCAAAAATATTGATTCTGTAAGATATCCCCATGGTATGAAAAATCGGAGCAAGTTTGGTTCGAGACACCATTCATCTTCATCCAAGCACGTTAGTCAATTTTTTTTTATCAAAAGAGGAGGAGATTCAATGAACAAACAGAATCTGATCCATGCGGAAGGTTTGGTTACTGAATCACTCCCCAACGGTATGTTTCGAGTTCTGACAGATAATGGATGTCAGATTCTGACTCATATTTCGGGTAGAATTCGACGTAATTCCGTACGAATACTACCAGGAGATAGGGTCAAGGTCGAATTAAGTGCTTATGATTTAAGCAAAGGACGTATAATATATAGACTTAGCAAAAAATCTTCAAACAATTGAATCACCGAACATCTGATGAGGATCGAGAATCATAGATTCAATGGACTCTCTTTCTCAGAGAACAAAATGTAATATGAGCAAATTGGAGGGTCACAAATATGAAAATTCGTGCTTCTATTCGTAGAATTTGTGGAAAATGTCGACCAATTCGTAGGCGGAAACGAGTTATGATAATTTGTTCCAATCCGAGACATAAGCAAAAACAGGGGTAATCTTCCTCTATATAAATGAACGGATCTAGCGGTAAAATAGATTTCGATATGCTTTTTTCGAACTGAACTCATAATGATTAATATGTCAAAAACTACAGGAAGAATTGGTTCACGTAGGAATGAACATCGAATACTCAAAGGAGTTATTCACGTTCGAGCAAGTTTTAACAATACCATTGTGACTGTTACAGATGTACGGGGACAAGTTTTTTCTTGGTCTTCCGCCGGTGCCTGTGGATTCAAAGGCACAAGGAGAGGTACACCATTTGCTGCCCAGACTGCAGCAGAAAATGTTATTCGTACATTAATGGATCGGGGTATGGAACGAGTAGAAGTTATGATAAGTGGTCCTGGCCGGGGGAGAGATACAGCATTACGAACCATTCGTAGAAGTGGCATACTTTTAAGTTTTGTACGTGACGTAACCCCTATGCCACATAATGGATGTAGACCTCCCAAAAAGAGACGTGTGTAAGAATTGAATGAATTTCAAGAGAAAGAAATGATTTAATAATCTGAAAAAAAAATAATCTTGGTATGATTCGAGATGAAATCTCAGTCTCTATTCAGACACTACGATGGAAGTGCATGGAATCCAGAGCATACAGTAAGCGTCTTCATTATGGTCGTTTTGCTCTATCTCCGCTCCGCAAAGGTCGAGCCGATACAATAGGCATCGCAATGCGAAGAGCTTTACTTGCAGAAGTAGAAGGAACATGTATCACACGTGTTAAATTGGAGAACATAAAACATGAATATTCCGCGATAATAGGTATTAAAGAATCGGTACATGACATTTTGATGAATCTAAAAGAAATTGTACTTAGAAGTGATTCATACGGAATCCGAGAAGCTTCTATCTATATTGTTGGACCTAGAAATGTAACTGCTCAAGATATCATATTACCACCTTCTGTTAAAATAATTGATACTACACAACACATAGCTAGACTTACTAAATCAATTACTTCTGATATAAGATTACAAATTGAAAAAAATAGCGGATATATTATACATAGTCCAAATAATTATCAGGACGGAATTTTTCCTATAGATGCTGTTTTTATGCCTGTTTGCGATGCAAATTATAGTATTCATTCCTATGGGAGCGGAAATGAAATACGAGAAGTCCTTTTCCTGGAAATATGGACGAATGGGGGGTTAACTCCTAGAGAGGCACTTTACGAAGCTTCTCGAAATTTGATCGACTTATTTATTCCCTTCCTGCATGGAGAGGAACAGAACATTGATGGAATTAACAATAGAAAAGGATCTTCTCATATGCCTCCCTTCCCCCTTTCGCACGTATTGACTGATACGGGGGAAACGAAAGAAAAAATTGCATTTAAACATATTTTCATTGACCAATTAGAGTTACCCTCCAGAACCTATAACTGCCTCAGAAGAGCCAATATACATACATTATTGGACCTCTTAAATTACAGTCGAGAAGATCTAATGAGAATTGAACACTTTGGCAAGGAATCTGTCGAACAGGTATTGGAAGTTTTACGAAAACGTTTTGCAATTGATCCACCTAGGAATTAGTTTCAGGTTCATTAAATGGTTCCATTCCATCTCTTCATTCATTTTCTTTCCCCAAGTTCTTCTGGAGAGTCATGAGAATAATTTCATTTCGAATCTTTGACATATCTCTTCTCTATTTCATGGAATATCCGAAAGAAATCTCTGACAAGATCGGTATATATATCTAGGGAGATATAATTTGTCTTAAAGCAACTACTCCCTAGATATATTAATCTAAAATGAAAAGATTTTGAAATTCGACAGTTGGATCAAATTGGAAAAAACCTAAAGTTAAAGATTCATCAATAGGCAACGCTGCCCCAATACCTAACCAAAGGGCTACTGCAGTACCGATCATGGATACTGTTGTAGCTACTGGACGACGAAATGGATTCTGAAATTGATTCACATTCTCTAGAAAAGGCACCGTCAATGATCCCGCGGGTACTGAGCCCATTAAAAGGACACCTAATAATTTGTTAGGTACTGTACGAAGTATTTGGAATACGGGGAAAAAATACCATTCGGGCAATATCTCCAAAGGAGTTGCAAATGGATTTGCTGGTTCACCAATCATTGATGGTTCTAGAACCGCTAAACCTATTGTACATGCAATAGTACCTAAAATGACTACTGGAAAAATATATAAAAGATCATTGGGCCAAGCGGGCTCTCCATAATAATTATGTCCCATACCTTTAGCTAATTTAGCCCTTAGTACAGGATCATTCAGGTCAGGTTTCTTTGTTATTGGGATAAGTAGATCTCCATGGATCTATCCCCCGAAAGAACCGGACATGCCAATTTTTATCATCCGGCTCGAACAATAAATGGAGGAAGTATATATCACTTTTTTCCCGTGATGGAAGACGGATTGGAAGAATAGGAACTAATAATGTCCATGATTATCCATCAGTGGTAATTCAATTATTCCAGTTAAATGCTCATTACCCAAGTAAGCTCACAAATTCGATCATGATCGATATGCTTTTTGGACCATCTTAGTCCTTGTAATTTGTGTTTATTATCACGAATAGACCTCAAAGGTTTTTTCGCATACAAGGTATTGACTTGTTATTGATCCGGCCTCTCTCCTTCCTTAGATCCCTTCTTTCACTCCGATAGTTTTTTCCCGTCGAAATGGATGCAAGGGAAATGGATGCATTTTCACACTATGAAAAGGATAAGTAAAGTCATATGATCCAATTATTTATTATATGAAAATATTACCCCATTGACCGGATCTCACGGAGCCCTTCCTGATCCGGATTCGATCATAGAAAGAATTCTCTTGGAACAAAACAAACTAACCGATGCCTTTCCACCCAGGTGCTAAACTTCCTATTTCTGATAAGGAAATTGGGACAGAGACACATTTTATCAGAAATCTTTATGTGGTAGATCGGAGAAAGTATCTGCATCGCCTAATCAATAGTTCAAGTCACACACTCCCATAATCTATCTTCTCCGTCTGAGAATCTACTTCAATTATTTGTTTGTATTGGATGAATAATACTCCAAAATCGAAAGGAGAAATCCGAGGACCATATTTTTTTTTTTATTTTCTATGGATATTAAGCCATTTTCTAATAAGAAATATTCCTGGCGATGAAATATTACCGTGGTTACTCGGAACAATAAGTTATGAATAGTTATTCTTCATCTATCTTTCCTCTCTATAAAGGACCTGGAATACCCTGCTTACGGATCATTAGAAAGTGCATTGGCATAAATACAGCAGTAAGAAGGGGTAATATGAAAGTGTGTAAACTATAAAAACGAGTCAAGGTAGATTGACCCACACTAACACTTCCGCGTAATAACTCTACCAAAGGAGATCCTATTACAGGAATAGCCTCGGGCACACCGGTCACAATTTTCACTGCCCAATAGCCAATTTGATCCCAGGGCAAAGAATAACCAGTTACACCGAAAGATACAGTCAGTACAGCCAAAATTACACCCGTGACCCAAGTTAATTCACGGGGTTGTTTGAATCCACCTGTGAGATAAACACGGAATACGTGCAGGATCATCATTAGAACCATCATACTTGCCGACCATCGATGGATTGATCGGATTAGCCAACCAAAGTTAACTTCAGTCATTAGGTATTGAACAGAAGCAAAAGCTTCTGTAACAGTCGGACGATAGTAAAAAGTCATAGCAGAACCAGTAGCTACTTGTACTAAAAAACAGGTAAGTGTGATCCCCCCTAGACAATAAAATATATTGACATGAGGAGGAACATATTTACTAGTGATATCATCTGCAATCGCCTGAATCTCGAGACGCTCTTCGAACCGATCGTATACTTTATTGAGATAGGTAAACTAAAATTCCCCCTCTGAAAACCGTACATGAGAATTTCCCTTCATACGGCTTAAACAAAAACACACAAATGCTTTTGGACACGAATATCTAAATTGGGGAAAATATAAAGATACTTGACGGTTTGCTGCCTGACCGGCTGGGAAATGAGGATGATTCGAAACAATCCAGCATTTCTATTAGAAGACTTTATTTATAGTGCCAAAATTTCAAATAGTGCCAAAATTTCAAGTCGGCTCATTCCTATGATAAATCACTATAGGCCTTTTGAACGATCTTTTACCCTATTCGTGTAATATAAGTTCTCTAGAAAAAAAAAACTAATATAGACGATCGATAGGAATTATCTTGTCGAGATCTCAATAGATGAATCAATCCAAACCTCAGATTTAGATTATACCCCGATGATTTTATCAAATCCCCAAAAGGTTCTCTGGGTAATAACCTTTTGATCTTCGCTCACTCAACGAAATATGCTAACTAAGAGAAATCAGATACTAACTTAACTATATCATTCTTTGGTCATAATCAGCATAATTATGAAATAGGATAGATCCTTTGATTTATTATAGAAAATATCTCTTTCAATTTTTTCTTGGAAGCCTGGTGACGAGGAAATGATAGGTACAAACCATAGTTCAGATCTTCCTGGAACATATCTATAATAGACCTCGTGCTCTAGAGATTCACTATTCTATCAATAAAATATCCAACGAGGTAGGACCATCTTTATGAAGATAACAGATCGGTCTTCTGTACTATAAATATGGATCAATTTCAACAAGTCGCACACCCATATTCCAAAAATCCTTAGAGAAAAGTAATTACACGATCAAACTATTGGAACAAGATAAGCTAAAAACTCAAAGTTGGTCTGGGTTTGGATCCCTCAGTTCTTTTTTTTTCTTCAAGAGCTTACCGGACGGATTTTGGAGTTCCTCTAGTCCCAACTAACTGGGAGTCCATCCAATAAAACGGAAGAATTATAAATCTCCAAGATAATAGATAGGAATACTGCAAATAGAGCCATTGCAAAACCCATAAGAGGAGTAGTTCCCCATCCAGGAGCTACTTTACCATATTCCGAATTAAGCGGTTTTAAGACCGTTCCTACAGCGGTTGGTCTTGGTTCGATTTTGGAATCATCAACGGTCTTTGTAGCCTTTGTAGCCATAGAAACTATTGTATTGGTTGAGATCTGTTAACTTTGTTATTATATCGTAAACATACCATGATATTGGGATTACCTAATAATGGAAACTGCAACCTTAGTCGCCATCTCCATATCTTGTTTACTTGTGAGCTTTACTGGTTATGCCCTATACACCGCCTTTGGGCAACCTTCTGAACAACTTAGGGATCCTTTTGAGGATCACGAGGACTAATAGAAAGAATGACCTTCCCCTATAGGGAAGGTCATTCTTTCTTTGATGGGAGAGAAAGAATGAAAATTTGGAGAAGCAAAATTATTTTTGACCTTTAGTCGGAATTTTGGGTGGTTCTCGGAAGAAAATAGCGAAAAAGATTATCCCTAGGGTCGATACCAACAGGAATGTATAAACCAATGCTTCCATAGATTCGATCGTAATTTACAATTATGGAGATAGCTTTCGTACTAATATTTATTAGAGAAGAGATAAGAGCAATATCATACTACTTGTCTCTTAGTAGTTGGATCTCCCAATTTTTGGAATGCTCCAAATTCTATTCGAGAATCTAGATCCGGGTCGATACCAGCAAAAACATCTCTGAATAGGGTTCTAGAACCATGCCAAATGTGTCCAGAAAAGAAAAGGAGAGCAAATGTAACATGTCCAAAAGTAAACCAACCTCTTGGGCTACTACGAAAAACACCATCAGATTTTAGAGTAGCACGATCTAATTCAAAAATTTCACCTAATTGAGCGCGTCTAGCATATTTTTTAACTATAGCAGGATCACCAAAACTAACCCTGTCAAGTCCACCACCATAGAACTCAACAGTTACACCTACTTGTTCAACACTATACTTTGATTCTGCCCTCCTGAAAGGAACATCGGCTTTCACAATTCCTTCTTTGTCTACCAGAACTACTGGAAATGTTTCGAAAAAGGTAGGCATACGACGTACAAAAAGCTCATTTCCCTCCTTATCTTTGAAGATAGGGTGTCCTAACCAACCAACAGCTATTCCATCTCCATTGTCCATTGCACCTGCTCTGAATAACCCCCCCTTACCTGGATTATTACCAATGTAATCATAAAAAGCGAGTTTCTCGGGAATTTTTGACCAAGCTTCCGATAGGCTCAAATTTTCGGCCAGACCGGCACGAACCCGTCGATCTATTTCTTGTTGGAAGTATCCCTGATCCCACTGGTAACGAGTGGGACCAAATAATTCGACCGGAGTAGTTGCAGAGCCATACCACATGGTTCCGGCAACAACGAAAGCTGCAAAAAACACAGCAGCAATACTGCTGGATAGGACCGTTTCAATATTCCCCATGCGTAATCCTACATATAAACGTTGGGGAGGACGAACACTGAGATGGAATAGACCTGCTAATATACCCAATATACCTGCTGCAATATGATGAGAAGCTATTCCTCCCGGAACAAAAGGATCAAAACCTTCAGCTCCCCATGCTGGATCCACTGGTTGTATTTTTCCAGTTAGTCCATAAGGATCAGACACCCATATCCCAGGACCATACAAACCCGTTACATGAAATGCTCCAAATCCGAAACAAGCTACTCCTGAGAGGAATAAATGAATTCCAAATATTTTGGGCAAATCTAAACAAAGTTTTCCCGTACGTTCATCACAGAATATTTCCAGATCCCAATATACCCAATGCCAGATAGCTGCCAAAAAGCACAGGCCAGAAAACACGATATGTAACACAGCCACACCTTCATAACTCCAAATACCAGGATTAATTCCAGTTTCTCCGGTGATGCTCCATCCAGTCCATGAAGCTTTTATTCCCAAACGAGTCATAAAAGGTATAACAAACATACCTTGTCTCCACATTGGATCAAGAACAGGATCGGATGGATCAAAAACTGCTAATTCGTACAAAGTCATTGAACCGGCCCAACCAGCAACTAGAGCTGTATGCATTATATGTACAGAAATTAACCGGCCGGGATCATTCAATACGACGGTATGAACGCGATACCAAGGCAAACCCATGAAAACACCCCTTTATCGGAAAAAGTAGACACTATGTAACTTTCTCACATTGGATTGAAATAGATCATGCTATCGAGCTAGACCCCCGGATCATCTCGAAGGTTAACATCTATTAACTTGGAAATTGCTAATGATGGAACAGGTTTGAAACAATTATGTTCATACATAATAGCAGGGAGAAGCAAATCATACATAATATAATAGCAGGGAGAAGCAAAGATATTTTATCGTTTGTATGTACCAATACACAATGTGGGGATTGGTCCCATTTAAACTGATAAAACGCATCGGACGTAAAGAATAGTGGAAAAAGTATCTATCTTTTCCGTTCCGTAGAAAGATCCGGAGTTATCCGTTTTCAGGATCAATAGTGACCAAACGGAGAGAGAGGGATTCGAACCCTCGGTACGGATCATCCGTACTACGGATTAGCAATCCGCCGCTTTGGTCCGCTCAGCCATCTCTCCAAAATGTGTGTAACAAAATGAATGGTGGAGTGAAGATGTATACCATAGCATGTACGGATTGTATCGACAATACAATGAATATAGCAATTATTCAGTTAGATCAAAATCAATCCAGCGAATCATATTGTTCATTTCGTTCAAAATGATTCTTTGCTTTTCTTGGCCTGGCCACACCGGCCAGGCCAAGAAAAGCAAAGAATCAGTCGTACAGCGCTTTACCTAATCTGATAGCTAAAATAATTATTATAAAACTAAGAAAAACGAGGGTCATCCCAAATAGAACCTTTAGGATAATATCTTCCCCTATACCAAAAAAAGAATCAAAATACATTATAATGTCCTCCTATTTCTAATTTATGTCTTATTTTAAGGATACTAATTTATGTCTTATTTTAAGGATATAAGTTGCTTAAAGCAAGGAAAAGAGAAAATAGAAGTGTGAAAAGTGATTGATCTCGACAACATTTTATTCATACATCCATCAAGTTGATGGGATCATAGGGGTGAAAGAAAACGAAATGGATCTACAGGTTATTGCACAGCTCACTGTTCTGACTCTGATGGTTGTATCGGGCCCATTAGTAATTGTTTTATTAGCAGTTCGCAAAGGTAATCTATAATTACAATGAGCCATCTCCGGGAATGAAATACTATTTACCCAAGTATAGAATCTCCGGGGATGGAGATTCATGTAATGATGAAAACGAGGTAATGATTGATAGAAACTTTCAATGGAGGTTGATAACTCCTCATCTTCCTATTGGTTGGACAAAAGATCGATCCCTATGTTACAATTGGATCGTGGCGGGTATAGTTTAGTGGTAAAAGTGTGATTCGTTACATTATCAACTCGAATAGTTGAAGGATCTTTTACATGGGTCTATGATCCATCTAAAACTCTATTTCCAGATAGGTTAAAAACCTACCCTATGAATACCTTGGTTCAGGAATAGCATACCTTCTCGTAATCTGAATCTTAAAAGTTCATGTGTGACACAACTTCATATACTTTACGTTCCCATATTAGAGTATAGTGCTTCACTTCTTTCCATTAAAAAAAATGCCCGTTGGTGTTCCAAAAGTTCCTTTCCGAGCCCCTGGAGATGAAGATGCAAATTGGGTCGACTTATACAACCGACTTTATCGAGAGAGATTACTTTTTTTGGCTCAGGAGATCAATCACGAGATTGCAAATCAACTCATGGGTCTCATGGTATATTTGAGTGCAGAAGATGCAAATAAAGAAATGTTCTCATTTCTTAACTGTCCCGGTGGATCAGTAATACCGGGAGTAGGTATTTTCGATGTTATGCAAATAATAGTACCAGATGTAAATACAATATGCATGGGGGTAGCTGCTTCAATGGGATCTTTCATCCTAATCGGGGGAGAAATTACTAAACGTATAGCATTACCTCACGCTAGGGTTATGATCCACCAACCTGCTAGTTCCTATTATGACGGACCGGCTGCAGAGTTTCATAAGGAATCGGCACACGTAACGATGCTTCGTGATTACATAACAAAATGTTATATAGAAAGAACAGGCAAATCCGGAAAGGTCATTCAACGGGACCTAAACAGAGATGTTTTTATGTCAGCAACAGAAGCCCAAGCTTATGGCATTGTTGATGCCGTAGCGGAAGGTTGATCTCGTAGCGGAAGATCCTCTTTTTCATTTTTTTTTTTTTAATGAACTGTAATTTGATCTCTTTGTTCCCTTAAAAAAAAGGGGGAGGGAAACTGATTCATTTCATAATCACCCGATATGGTTGGGATCAATCTGAACCAATCGATTCCGCATACAATCCGGCCAGAATGCCCACTATTCAACAACTTATTAGAAATGCAAGACAGCCAATAGAGAATAGAAAAAAATCTCCTGCTCTTCGAGGATGTCCTCAGCGTAGAGGAGTATGTGCTAGGGTGTATGTGCGACTCGTTTGGATCAAAAGATGAAACAGACTGGGAAATTCTTACAACGGAATAACAGAAGAATTTTCCCGCTGTAACCAAGTACAGATCCATCATCTAACCTTACTGGGGATGAAATTTATGGTTTCCATTGGTGCAAATCCAATCACCTTTATGCGGGATGAAAAGCAATTCCTCATTGGTAGCGAATGGTCATCAATCCATTGAGCGGGGAAATCATGCAAATTTAAGAAGCATAAAGTTTATGCTCATATTGCTGCGAGAACGGAACAACAGGGTCAGCTACCTGGCAAACCCCAGAATTACATGTCGTTACTATATTAATAGATCTTGTAATGAGAGTATTTATTACTTGATGATTCAAGAGTAGAGCTGGAGATGGTAAATCGTACAAGTTACCGATAACATACTTATCTCACTCATATTTTGGAGGCTCCGGCGTATGAAGAGGACCTTACCGTTGGAGAAAGAACCATAGAAACGATGAAACCCATGATTTTTTCTCATTCTCAGTACAAGGTCCCAGTCCTTGCCTACCTGGAAGATGCCTATCCAAAGGGAATTATGGTTGGGAAGGTTGCAGTAGCAAAAGTCATTGGAACTTTTACTTTCTAAATAAGAAGAATCAGTGTTATTCTCAATGGACCAAACAAATGACTAACCGAGAAAAAGATTAGCGATTCATGAGAGTAAACTTCAATGACCAGAGTGAAACGTGGATATATAGCTCGAAAACGTCGGAAAAATATTCTTGCATTTGTATCAGGCTCTCGAGGGGCCCATTCGAAACTTTTTCGAACTGCTAACCAACGTAAAGCTAGAGCCTTAGTTTCCGCCCACCGAGATAGAGGTAAACGCAAGAGAGATCTTCGTCGTTTGTGGATTACTCGGATCAATGCAGCAGCCCGTGCCAATGGAGTCTCTTATAACAGATTCATCCAATATTTGTATAAGAGGCAGTTGCTTCCAAATCGTAAAACACTTGCGCAAATAGCTGTATTAGATAGCAATTGCTTTTCCACCATCTTGAAGGAACTTATCATATGATGAAATAGGTTAGATATAGATGAAAGAAATAGGTAGAGATAGAATGGATAGAACAGATTCTCCCGGAGAATTCCCTCCGGGAAGGTAGAACCATTGAAATATTTTCCAATATTGGATTGGAAATGAACAGAACGAAAAGAATTAAATCCTGTCGACTTTTTCGACAATAGACTAAAGATCTGCATCTTTATCGAACAGATATCCCAGCTCCAATTTGATTAAGGAGTAGGTTCATTTCCCATTTATTTCTATGGATAAAATTAGTTTTCATTATAAAGAAAAGGTAACAAAGATAGAATACGAGCTCGTTTAATAGCGTTAGTCATTAGACGTTGTTGTTTTGAGGTCAATCTATTCACTCGGCCGGATAATATTTTTCCTTGCTCACTAATAAATCGGCTAATTAGGCTCATATTTTTATAATCGATCCGATCTCCCGACCTAATTGGTGACAAATGTCTACGAATTGGTGTCAAATGTCTACGAAAAGATCGCTTGGGTTTATACATAGTTTGTTTCATGAACCTTTTGAATACTATTTATTCCAAATCTTTATCTTTCAAAATATTGTTCCATTAAAGATCTTGTTGAAATACCATTTCTTTTTATATCTGTGATCTATTCTTATTCCTGGATAGGAGTAGTACGTTTAATCTCTTTTTTTTATCTCTCCGTGAATGGTATGCTTGTAACAATAGGGACAAAATTTCTTTAATTCCAATCGAATAGGTGTATTGCGTCGATTTTTCCGAGTCGTATATCTAGAAATCCCCGGGAATTTTTTATAAAAACTATCTTGGGTACAACTAGTGCACTCCAAAGTAATTGTTACTCTTACATCTCCGCTCTTGGCCATAAACTTACTCTGGATATTGGATCTACTTTGCTTTTCGATCTGAAAAAGGGGGAAAAAGGAATAGAAGTTTATAGCCAGAAATCTCATGATGAAAGATTTTTAAGTAAAAAATCCTTGATCAGGATTTTTCAGTTGTACTTAAAAAATTGAATGTGGAAAGAACCTTTGGATCCATATTCACTGTACTAAAAAATTACTAAAAAATTGAACAAAGTCAAAAAAATTGAATGAGGTAGGAAAAGTAAAAGCCAGACCATCTGGAAAAAAACGATTGATTTCTATCAATAGACTGGCTAAAAAAATGAGCAATAAAATTGCTAATACAGGCGCTGTGGAAAGATAGGTCTTTATATCATCTTTCATTGTAAATTCTCCTTATTGATCATAATGCGTAAGTGACTCAACCCAATAGTTATGAATCTCTTGTAGGGGAAACTCAGAACTGATGAATATATGTATAATGTGATCCGGGCTGGGGTCTTATTTGTAGAACAGGAAAACGATGTTTCATCACCAAACCAAATTTTGCTAATTAATAGTTATCTTCTAGATAATAGACCCTACATGCATGTATAAAGTCTTTTCACTCACGAGAACGAAGATAAATAAAGGCAGGAAAACGTGGGAAACAGATTTTGAATTCTATAAAATAACATTGTCTAATGATTAGCAGGGATGTAGCGCAGCTTGGTAGCGTGTTTGTTTTGGGTACAAAATGTCGCAGGTTCAAATCCTGTCATCCCTACCTATCCCTTCTTTTCTATGGAAAGAGAGAAGAACGAAAGATCATTTGATATCCATTCAAATGGAACATCCAATAATTGAGTCGTATCAGATGCAAAAATGTTTGATACTCGTAGAGGATCAACGAAAGATTCTTTTCCTTCCCTTTATCTCCAGATTTTTGAGAAAGCGCTCTTAGTTCAGTTCGGTAGAACGTAGGTCTCCAAAACCTGATGCCGTAGGTTCAAATCCTACAGAGCGTGATTCTGTTCCTAGAGAATCCAACCCTCTAAATTATTGAGAATTCCGTTCCAACTGGAACGAGCAATGGAATCTGACCTCCCAGGAAAGGTAGGAGGCCAAGCCAATGAAATGGGAGGATATTTCCGGATCAAATATCCAATTGATCACCACGTCGGTATTGTAAATATGCAGTTACGAATAATCCGGCCAAAGTGATAGGAATTAGACCTAACACAATTCCGGATGGCAAAGCCTCAATCATTTCGATTCAACGGAATAAGTAGGGATAATAGCTATACTAGATAGTACCCTGAATTTGCTATGAATCTCAATGATCAGAAATTGATATAGAGAAAATCAACGAAATTATTGAAATTGAAATAGTGAACTGAGAAGGTTTTCCTTTCCTTCATTTCAAATAAGTTGTATCTTGCTCGAGCTAATGAATAGGACTAGGGTGAAAATGATAGAAGCCAATAATAAACCAAAATAACTAATTATAGTAGGCGTGGAAGGACTGAATGAAATATGGTTTATACATATCTTCATGAGACAATTACCTAAATTTTTATTTTCGTTTCGTAACTTTGAGATCAGAATACAAAAGATCAATTGTCCCGATTCGTACCAATTAAAGATCCTATATCTACTATATAATATGTATGAACTAACATAGATGAGAAGAAATCTAAGGTGGAATTCTCTTCATTATTCTATAAATACCCACATTGATCGAGTAACTCATGAATAACACCTGCGAACCCTTTCACAAAATGTAAAACGTAATATTCTTACAGGGTGAATAATTTATCAATCAGTACGATTGGATCAGCTGGCATTATATTCTTTACAAGTAGAAGCTATCGGTCCAGAGACTGGATCGGAAGAAACCTCTTCTACAGACCCAAAGTTTTGTGAATTTCACGTTTAGGTGTAAGAATATGAATATCCAGTTTGTCCTTTCATTTCTAGATCTTATTTATCCAATCATTCGATCCTCTAGATTGATTAGGTTTTTTCAATATTCATTCTTAGAGCCAGTAGAGCTCGATATTAAAAGAATTCCACCTCTTACAAGGAGTAGCTAATAATTTTACATACCTAAAATTGACTAGGTTCTATTGCATGCACTATCCACTCGGTTTTATCCAATGAGTAATACCTACTTGTTAGTACAAGGTACTATATAATAAGTCCGTGGCATAACTCGCGCCAGAAACTTTTGGAAGAGCAACATACATCCGCGTAGATGATCCCCGTGCAATCTTAATTACTGGGATCATCTACGCGGACATAATGTCATGTCGGAATGAAAAAGGAAGCAGTAAAAGTATCATATTCTGGATGAGTTGTATTTCTAGTGATTGATACCCCTTGCTCCTCTTGAAGCGGCACTCATCCTTTTTTTCGGTTCTACAGTGTACAAGCTAATTCCGATCGAAAATTTCCATGGTCTATGCAATTGTTACAACATTCATTATTGAGGGGTTCCCTCGGAACATGCAATATTCTCTTTTTTCTGTTGGGATTCAGTTTACCAAACAGAGATGGAATAACTGACAGGAACAGAATCATTCTATCCCGTTCCTTTTTTATACTCATCAAAATTGTATTGCTGTGTCAGAAGAAGGCTAGCTATACTGGTCCAGTAGACTTCAAAGATACCCTTGGTATAACATTGACAATCGAACAAGGATTGGAGAAGATATCAGTAGTTTTCCATTTCCTGATCTCTATCTTTCATGGGATCAATTCCCCCTTGACTGACTTTACAATAATATATGGAGCTGAGCATGTCTGGGAATACGGGAGAACGCTCCTTTGCTGACATTATTACTAGTATTAGATACTGGGTTATTCATAGCATTACTATACCTTCTCTATTCATTGCAGGTTGGTTATTTGTCAGCACGGGTTTGGCTTATGATGTGTTCGGGAGCCCTCGGCCGAATGAGTATTTCACAGAAAGCCGACAAGAGGTTCCATTAGTAACTGGCCGTTTCGATCCATTAGAGCAACTCGATGAATTTACTAGATCTTTTTAGGAGGCACTAATGACTACAGATAGAACTTATCCGATTTTTACAGTTAGATGGTTGGCCGTTCACGGGCTAGCTATCCCTACAGTTTTTTTCTTGGGATCAATATCGGCAATGCAGTTCATTCAGCGATAAACTCTATCTAAAGAAAGTATGTAGATATGACACAATTAAACCCGAACAACCAAAATGTTGAATTGAATCGTACCAGCCTCTATTGGGGGTTGCTACTAATTTTTGTACTTGCTGTTCTATTCTCTAATTATTTTTTCAATTAGGAACAATGAGAATCTTCTCACTCCATTAGGAAAAATCCAATACTCATAATTATATATGCTATTACTGTTTATGTCTCGAGCATGACCACTTAAGAAAATGTGAAAGGGAGTAAGAGAAATGGCCGATACCACTGGAAGGATCCCTCTTTGGTTGATAGGTACTGTAACTGGTATTATCGTGATTGGTCTACTGGGTATCTTTTTCTATGGTTCATATTCCGGATTAGGGTCATCCCTATAGTAGGGGAAATGCACTTACTATGGGGAATACTATAAATGTGAAAGTGAAAAATTGATAAGGCCTTACCCTTCAAGGGTAAGGCCTTATCAATTTTTCACTTTTGAGACCCTCTTCTGCATGAATATTAATATTAATTAGAAGAGAAGATTCGTACAAATACAATGACTCTGTCATTTACTTAATTCAATGCTTTTTAGTAAAGTGATAAGCTGCTATATTATAAAAAAAAAAATTGGTATGAATTACAAAATATACGGTTGTTTTGCTTAATGAGTTATATTGCCCCTTACTTGTCTGCTCTTACTTCTTTATTCATTTTTCAATCACTCAGTATAATGTGCAAAATAATCGGCAATTTACGAAGGAATTTACGAACAGAATAGGATTGGAAACCCAATTAGTTCCTTTTATCTCGATGAGAAACCGGAAAATTATCTTCCATAAAAAATATATTCCTATATATTTTACCATTTCTTGGCCAATAAAAAAAAGTAATGGCGTTTATATAGTACACAATATAGCATAGCATATGGGGATTGTTCAAAAAGTTGATCTGTTCCAGTACGTACTTATTGAGTCACTCCCTATTCAAAATGTAGATATGAACATTTTCCCAAGAATATATAAGGGAGAAGGAGGATAAAAGGCTCTCCATCTCCGAAGGGGTATTACTTTTTAATCCAATCAGTAAACTTCATGTTCAAAAATCTATAGACCTAAAAATTCATCTCGGCCAATTGAACTTTCTCAAATTGTTTCTTCTTAAGGACCAAAAATATCTGTGCTAAAATGACAGATGCAAAGAATAATAAAAGACCCTTAACACGTAATGGATCTTGAAGTACTATCTCTGCATCTCCTTGACCAAATCCACCCATATTAGGGTTATTCGTTAATGGTTGATCGACCTTGATCAATTCGCCTTCTGAAACAAGAAGTTCCGGTCCCGGAGGTACAATGTCAACCACTTGTCTACCGTCTGATGTATTCTCGATAGTTATTTCATATCCACCCTTTTCTTTACGAAAAATTTTGCTGACTCTTCCTGTTGCTGAAGCGTTATAGACCGTATTGTTGCTCTTACTCCCGTCGGGATAAATTTGTCCCCTTCCTCTATTACCACCCACATATATGGGATATTTAAGGAAGTGAGCTTCTTTATCAGTAGCAGGATCTGGTGAAAGGATGGGGAACACAAGTTCACTATATTTTTGACCAGGAACAGGACCTATTACAATAATGTTTTTTTGATTGGGACGATAGTTCTGAAAAAAAACATTACCCATCTTTTCTCTAATCTCAGGAGAAATACGATCCGGAGGGGCTAATTCAAAGCCCTCGGGTAAAATTAAAACAGCTCCTACATTTAAACCCCCTTTCTTACCATTAGCAAGAACTTGTTTCATTTGCAGATCATAGGGGATCTTAACAACTGCTTCAAATACGGTATTGGGAAGAACGGACTGAGGAACCTCAAGGTCTACAGGTTTTTGGGCCAAGTGACAATTGGCACATACAATACGTCCAGTTGCTTCTCGGGGATTTTCATAACCCTGCTGTGCAAAAATGGGATATGCATTCGAAATGGATGTCCGAGTTATGATATGTATCATGACCAGGACAGAAATTAACCGAGTCATCTTTTTCGTCCAGTCATAAGTATTTCTATTTTGCATGGTTCAATTATGGGTTCCAAATCATTTTTCGGGTGAGAGTAGGTAGCTATCATAGTTACCTGTTAAAAAATCTGCTACTAAATTGATTAAACCAAACCTAAAAGTAAGAAATCGCTCGCACCAGGAGAAGAATGAGGGGGGAAATAGCTAATTTCTGAACACGGGAAACACTTTATTATTCTGTTTCAATTGTTGTCGATCAGAAAAAAACATATTCTTTACTCATTCATCAAATGATAAATTACTACAAGTGAAGGAGATATACGATTTAAATAAATAAAGATCCAATATTTCATAATCGTATCTGCGATAACTGGAAAAGTTGAAATAAAACAAGATACTAAATGTTCGTCCAGGATCAATCCATAATTGTCGTAGAGAAAATCGAGTATAAATTTCCAACTATCGGGCGAATGAAACCCAATAACTATATCGCTTGCTAAAACAAGGCAAAAAGCTTTCATTGTATCGCTCAGACTATAGAATAATTCTTGAATCCAAGAATTTATAATGGCAAGTTTCTTCTTACCCAGAATGAGATAAGCACTTATAGAAGCAAAACCTATTGGACTTGTCAATATATTTAAAATTATCTGGATACATTCTTCATTGTACATTTTGACAAACGGGATCATTCTTTTTTTCATCTCTATACCAAGATCTTGTGAATGTGTTCCCGAAGAATCTTCCAATATTCTTTCTAACAGAAAAAGTTCTTCTATTTGATTAAATCTTATCAGAGCTTTTTCTTCGAGATAATAAAAAAAATTCTGATATTGAACAGTATTCCACCAATTTCTAACCCAAGGCTCCAACACTTTCTGGAATGAAATAGAAATTAACCAGGGCAGTACTACTAAACCTGCGATATATCGTAGGGAAACTGATGTTTTATATTTGACCAATTTCAATTTGTGAATCGTTAACGAACCTGATTTACTCGTCAATTCTGCCCGAAATCTAGACAAAGTACGAGTGATAGAATGAGGTATGAAACCCATAGATTTATCTATTGCGTAATTGTTTGACCCCGATAAAAAAATCTCCTCGGAGAAAAAGTAAAAGGTTCGCTCCAAATGAGTAAGACGGAGCATAAGGAGGAGATCGTTCCCAGATATCCAAAAATTCCAAATCGTTTCTATCTGGACCAATTATCTATTTCTTTTTTCCATTCCATCTGACTCTTTTTTATAAGAATAACTTTAAGTAACATTAAGTCTTATTCATTCCCAAGATCCTTTGAATTCTGATAACTAGATCGATCCTTTACGAATCTTTCTTTTCCCAGTTATTTCCAAAGAGGACAAATGCTCTTTAAAAATGAAAAAAAAAAAAAATGACGAAATAAATAATATAATAATTAATTGGATCGTGATGAAGAATCAGGATGAGACGGAAAACGTTCTAGTTTTAGGGAAACCGGACCACTACCACTATATCTATTAATTTTTATTTTTGATACATAATATCCATCTACTTACTCTATAAGCTCGCCCTCTCTAGGATAGGAAATGATATGGCATGTTCGGGAACTACCAAAAGAATATTGGTCTGATTCATTCCATAAGTATCATTTAGTAGAAATTAACTGCATTATCTTTTCCCCGGACAAATACCAGTTCTATTTTAACTTATTGTTCTTTCTATATTACCTCTACTATTTAAGAAAAATCTTATATTGTTCATAAAGATCCTATATCGTTCCATTTCAATACAATTGTCTTTCAAGATTTATTGAAATTTATATGAATATTTCAATTTCCTTATTGGATATTGATTCATGCTCCTTGATCTGATCCATATTCCAATGTCTCGAACATTTTAATGTATGTCGAGAATACATAACTCCCCGGTTCATTTCAAAACCCTTCAATGGATACACGCAAAAAACGGGCTGATTCGGCAGCTTTCTGTTCGATCTCCCTTAGGTTCAAATTATCACCAATACGAGTTAAAGGAATGTCTTGTCGGCCTTTTATTTCCATATAAAGAACACGACGAGGGGAAATACCTTCTTGAACTTCCATTTTGATCATCTGAATATCCTTCATAAGAAATTGTAGCAAAATACGACGATTTCTTCCGGGAAATCCCCAACGAAAAAGACATACAATTCCTTTTCTTTTATCAAACTTATTATAGCCACTACCCACATCGAACAAAATTGTGCACCACAGATAAGAGCTAATGAACAGACCTGCAATACCATAAAAACACATTACAATTCCTTGTGGAACAAAGAGTATTTGCTGAGATGACAATAGTGGTATTAGGTTCTCACCAAAATAACTCGAAATCCCGACCAGGAAAAATCCTAGTGAACCCAGAAAGAGGATACAAGCCCAAAAGAAATTACTTATTTTTCGAGACCCTGTTATAGGTTCTATCCAGAGCCATTTGGATCGACGATTCATAAAAAATTGTATTCAATTCCATCCTATTGAAGTTGAGGGAATGGCCAAGTTTTTAATCTTTTGATTCCCAAACTCTTATTAACTAGCTATTTCTATACATAGCGAACATTTCAGTCAAGTAAGCCAAGTTTCTATTCTTATCCATTCTTACCGTTTATTCCAAATCGGTCCTTCCTTTATTTATCAATTTTAGAAACAACACTGGATCAGTGGAGTATAAATATCTCTAGAAATAGATATGTATACCATATGAAAAATATAACCGACCATATTGATAAATACCTATCTATTGACACATGCATATATCTGATATGTATGTATATGAATATGAATATTTATCCATATTCATATATGAATATGGATAAATACGTATGGATATTTATACCTATTTTGTGTCTATAAGGGTTCTATCTCATATCATCTGAGATAGATATAGATATCCTATCTGTTCTGCTGCAATTCAAACTGTTCTGCTGCAATTGAAAGATTCGAACCCATTTATTAAATCTGATTTTATCAGATTCATAAAATCTCGTCATTCTGAATATACAGATGAAAAAAAACCATTGTAATTGCCGGAAGTAATAAGCCAACTAAAGGCACGAAAATAGAGGGTAGGTTAAGAGTTATCGAGGTTAAGTTAAGAATTATCATAGAACGAGTACCTTAGTTAATAAATGAACTGTTTATGCGTATTACAAGGAATTATTATAAGATCAAATAAGTGATGGGACCAAATGAGCAGTCCTATTTCTCCTTCTTTATAGAATAAATGTACGCAAATGTTGTTCTTTTCAATGTTGTTCTTTTCTCCGTCTCTTCCAAAAATACCGAAAAATAAATTAAAGTTGGATCTTCCATTGTTTTTGGATAAGATCCCGAGTTCAACAATGAGGATTTTCTATATTACAATAAATATATATAAAGATCCATTACATCACTTATTCATACTATGAGAAAGACCGTAAAGCCGAAATGGTTCACTCAGAACACCTTTTAAGAGATTACGTGGAACAATCAGATCAAATAAACCATGATCAAATAAATTTTCAGTCACCTGAAAATCTTCAATCACTTTCTGACCTAATGTCTGTTCAATTACTCTTTTACCTGCAAATGCAATGTACGCTTTAGGTTCGGCAATAATGAGATCTCCCAACATGCCAAAACTAGCAGTCACTCCACCAGTTGTCGGAGACGTCAAAATCGATACATATAACAACTTTTTCTCCTTCTGATGAATATATAACGCAGAAGCTATTTTAGCCATTTGCATTAAACTAAAACTTCCTTCTTGCATGCGTGCTCCTCCGGAAGCACACACCATAATGACTGGAAGAGATTCCTCGGTAGCGCGCTCGATCAGACGGGTTATTTTCTCACCTACTACAGAGCCCATACTACCTCCCATGAACTTAAAATCCATAACTCCGAGTGCAATAGGAATACCTTTTAATTTACCTATGCCTGTTTGAACAGCATCAGTTAAACCTGTCTCTATTTGACAGGAAATGATATGATCCTTATAAGGTTCTTCTTCTTCCTCAGGATCAGTATCAGGATCAGGATGAGGATCATGATCAGGATCATGATCAGGATCAGGATCATGATCAGGATGAGGATCAGGATCTATATCAGGATCAGTATCAGTATCCATATCAAAATCGGAATCAACAGGATCAGGATCAGTATCAGTCTCGGTATCAATATCCATAGCAAAATCGTAATTCAAAAAATCCTCATCCAGATCTGACTCACCAAGATCTGGATGAGGCTCAGGATCAGGATGAGGATCAGGATCAGGATGAGGATCAGGATCAGGATCAGGATGAGGATCAGGATCTGGATCAGGAGCAGTATAAAGATAAGGATGATGAGGATCAGTATTAGAATCAGAATGAGAATCTTCATCCTCCCCAGAATAAAATTGAAGAACATCTATAGCATACATATTTTCATCCATAGGACACCGAGTGCCATGATCAATTAGAAGTTCGATTCTATCTGAACTATTCATTTTAAGATAATATCCACAGTCTTGACAAACGCTGTCTTTCTCTCTCAAAAAGCTTAAATATAACAAGGTCTCGCAATTGTCGCATTGAACCCATAAATTCTTAATTTTTTCGTAATTAATACTTGAATTCTTTTTATTCTCCGTCTCATTGACGTCCTTACTATCCTCTTTGACTGAATCTTTTAGTAAACTATTTATTCTACGCTTGTCTTCGAACCACTCGTTTATAGACATAGTGTTTTCCATATAAGGGAAAATTTTGTTGGCTTTTTTTATTAGAATAATCCTATTGTGGGATAAATTGGAAAAAAACAAAGAGTAGGATTATTCTTAAATAAGTTAATTTCGTTAATTTATTTAATTTATTTAATTGAAACAAATGAATGAAATGAATGAATGAAATGAATGAAAGAAATGAAAGGACCGAAAGGAGCGAAAGGACTTCAAAGCAAAAACCATGGTGTTTGCTCCCTAAAATAGAATATATCAATATTATTATAGAACCTTTTTGTCTTTTATAAAGACAAAGGATCTATAATATCCCGATTAGCTCGGTTTTTTTTTCTTTTTTTTTTTATTTCTTAGATAAATTTTAAGGATGAATATTATTCATCCTATTTTTATCGACTCACTCTGTTTGAGATATTGGATCTCGGAAATATCTATAGATATATTAAGATCTATCTATAGATCTTAATATATCTATCTTAAAATCCCAGATCTCTGTTCACGATTCGACTTAATCTTTGTGGTAATGGTTAAAGATTGGTTGGGCCGAGTGCTAGTGGTTAAAGATTGGTTGGGTTAAGTGCGAATGGTTAAAGATTGGTTGGGCCGAGTGCGATTGATCGAATGAAAGTCACTTAATTACAAGTAATCAATCGTATCAAATTCAAATTTGATCTCCTTCCATACTTCACAAGCAGCAGCTAGTTCAGGACTCCATTTAGAAGCTTCACGAACAACTTCATTACCTTCACGAGCAAGATCACGTCCTTCATTACGAGCTTGTACACAAGCTTCTAGAGCAACCCGATTAGCTACTGCACCAGGTGCATTTCCCCAAGGGTGTCCCAAAGTTCCCCCACCAAACTGTAGTACAGAATCATCTCCAAAGATCTCGGTCAGAGCAGGCATATGCCAAACGTGAATACCTCCTGAAGCTACGGGCAGAACACCTGGCATAGATACCCAATCTTGAGTGAAGTAAATACCACGACTTCGATCTTTTTCGATAAAATCATCACGCAGTAGATCAACAAACCCTAAAGTGACGTCTCGTTCTCCTTCAAGTTTACCTACTACAGTACCGGCGTGAATATGATCTCCACCGGACATACGCAATGCTTTAGCCAGTACACGAAAATGCATACCATGATTTCTTTGTCTGTCAATAACTGCATGCATTGCGCGGTGAATGTGAAGAAGTAGGCCATTGTCTCGGCAATAATGAGCCAAAGTAGTATTTGCGGTAAAACCTCCCGTCAGATAGTCATGCATGACGATAGGAACTCCTAATTCTCTTGCAAATACTGCCCTTTTCATCATTTCTTCACATGTACCTGCAGTAGCATTCAAGTAATGTCCTTTAATTTCACCCGTCTCAGCCTGAGCCTTATAAAGTGCTTCCGCACAAAAGACAAAACGATCTCTCCAACGCATGAATGGTTGGGAGTTTACGTTCTCATCATCCTTGGTAAAATCGAGTCCACCACGGAGACATTCATAAACTGCTCTACCATAGTTCTTAGCCGATAGACCCAATTTTGGTTTTATAGTACATCCCAACAAAGGACGACCGTATTTGTTCAATTTATCTCTTTCAACTTGGATACCATGAGGCGGACCTTGAAAAGTTTTGGAATAAGCAGGGGGAATCCGCAAATCTTCCAAACGTAGAGCCCGTAGGGCCTTGAATCCAAATACATTACCTACAATGGAAGTGAATAAGTTAGTAACAGAACCTTCTTCGAAAAGGTCTAAGGGGTAAGCTACATAGGCAATAAATTGACTCTCTTCTCCAGGAACGGGTTCGATGTCATAGCATCGCCCCTTGTAACGATCAAGACTGGTAAGTCCATCGGTCCAAACAGTGGTCCATGTACCGGTGGACGATTCAGCAGCTACTGCTGCTCCTGCTTCCTCGGGCGGCACTCCGGGTTGAGGAGTTACTCGGAATGCTGCCAAGATATCCGTATCTTTGGTCTGATATTCAGGAGTATAATAAGTTAATCTATAATCCTTAACACCAGCTTTGAACCCTACGCTAGCCTTAGTTTCTGTTTTTGGTGACATAAGTCCCTCCTCAATTAAGAATTCTATTTCGCAAGGACGAGGTCTACTCGATATGGATCGAACGTAAACAATTTATTTTGACAGAAATATTGTAAAAAACAGTCGTCTGTTATTGGACAATAAGATCTGCAAGATCTGCTAAATATACCCCGATTATACTCTATTTTTTATGTATGACGCAAATAAGATCTGCTAAATATACCCCGATTATACTCTATTTTTTATGTACGACGCAAATAAGATCTGCAAGATCTGCTAAATATACCCCGATTATACTTTATTTTTTATGTATGACGCAACCAAATCTTTGCTTTTTAAGTTCTTCCTCCATGGGTTGACCTGAGCACTTTTCTCCATGGATTGACCCGAGCATCCTTTCAGCTGTTAAATTAAACTGGTTCATTAACGAAAACGAATTTAAAGAACCGAATCGACCTTTTACCATAATGGTGCGAATTGTCCATAGGAAAATACCTACTTATAGAATAGGGAACAGATGTGCGTACGAAGAGAAGAGATAAAGACCAATGAGAGAAAGGTAATTAATAGGGTTCAAGTTTCAAATTTCAAAGATGATCTGGACATAATGGTGAAGTATTTTCGGTTTTAGTTATGTATAAATTGGTTCTAGTTATAGATGAAGTGAAGACTTCCTTATGATCCGTATCCATATCCATCTACCCACTTAAATATTCCAAATATAAATGAATTCATACTTTTAAAGAAAGGGCTATTACTAAGGTGGTAACTCTCATTCATTATTGACTGATCTGATCGACCCGATACGGAACATTTTTTTTTGATAATATGGGCAAAATTAGATATATCTAGATAGATAGATATCTAGATAGATAGATATCTAGATATTCTTCATGGAAATAATTTCCATTTTGTATGAGAACCAATTCTCTTGTTCTTGGGGTTTCCACACTTGTGGAAAAAAATGTGGGACATATTGCCCAAATAATTGGCCCAGTACTGGATGTCTCTTTTCCCCCAGGTAATATGCCTAATATTTACAATTCATTAACAGTTAAGGGTCAAGGTACAGCCGGTCAGGAAATTCAGGTGACTTGTGAGGTACAACAATTATTAGGAAATCATAAGGTCAGAGCTGTAGCTATGAGTGCTACAGATGGTTTGACGAGAGGAATGAGAGTGATTGACACAAGGGCTCCTCTGAGTGTTCCAGTTGGTGGAGCTACTCTTGGACGAATTTTCAATGTTCTTGGAGAACCTGTTGATAATTTGGGTCCTGTATATGCTGGCACAACATCTCCTATTCATAGATCTGCTCCCGCCTTTACAGAGTTGGATACAAAATTATCCATCTTTGAAACAGGCATTAAAGTAGTAGATCTTTTGGCTCCTTACCGCCGTGGGGGAAAAATCGGTTTATTCGGAGGAGCTGGAGTGGGTAAAACAGTACTCATTATGGAGTTGATCAACAACATTGCTAAGGCTCATGGAGGGGTATCTGTATTTGGCGGAGTAGGAGAACGTACCCGTGAAGGGAATGATCTTTACATGGAAATGAAAGAATCGGGAGTAATTAATGAACAAAACATATCAGAATCAAAAGTGGCTCTGGTCTATGGTCAGATGAATGAACCACCAGGAGCTCGTATGAGAGTCGGTTTAACTGCTCTAACCATGGCCGAATATTTCCGAGATGTAAATGAGCAGGACGTACTATTATTTATAGATAACATCTTCCGCTTTGTCCAAGCGGGATCAGAGGTATCTGCCCTATTAGGCAGAATGCCTTCCGCCGTGGGTTATCAGCCAACCCTTGCCACGGAAATGGGTTCTTTGCAAGAGAGAATTACTTCCACAAAAAAGGGATCTATAACCTCGATTCAAGCAGTTTATGTACCTGCTGACGACTTGACCGACCCTGCTCCTGCTACAACATTTGCACATTCAGATGCTACTACCGTACCATCGAGAGGATTAGCTGCCAAGGGTATCTATCCAGCAGTGGATCCTTTAGATTCAACATCGACTATGCTCCAACCTTGGATCGTAGGCGAAGAACATTACGAAATTGCGCAAGGGGTTAAGCAAACTTTACAACGTTATAAGGAACTTCAAGACATTATAGCCATTCCTGGACTGGACGAATTATCGGAAGAAGATCGTTTAATCGTAGCAAGAGCAAGAAAAATTGAACGTTTCCTATCACAACCCTTTTTTGTAGCAGAGGTATTCACAGGTTTCTCCGGCAAATATGTTGGTCTCATGGAAACAATTAAAGGGTTTCAAATGATCCTTTCCGGAGAATTAGATGGTCTTACCGAACAGTCTTTTTATTTGGTGGGTAACATTGATGAAGCTACCGCGAAGGCTATGAACTGAACTCCAAAGTGGAAAGTTAATTCTGAAAATGACCCTAAATCTTCGTGTACTGTCTCCTAATCGAGTCATTTGGGATTCAGAAGTTAAAGAAATAATTCTATCTACTAATAGCGGTCAAATTGGCATATTACCCAATCATGCTTCACTTGTGGCAGCTGTAGATATAGGAGTTATGAAAATACGTCTCAATGGGCAGTGGTCAACTATGGCTTTGATGGGCGGTTTCGCCAAGATAGACAATGATGGAATCACTATATTGGTAAATAATGCAGAGAGAGATGTTGACATCAACCTCAAAGAGGCCCAGGAAACTTTTAAAATGGCTAAAGCTGACTTAACTCGAGCCGAAGGTAAAAGACAAGCAATTGAGGCTGATGTAGCTCTGAAAAGAGCTAGAACACGATTAGAGGCTATCAATGCTAGCCCCTCCGTTTCTAATTAAACATTTACTATAATGATCTTAAAATGGATTCAATGTTCCGTCTCGATCCAAACAAGTGGAGTAAAACTTATTAGATACCATTGAAGAGTCGATGGCATCTAATAAGTTTACCTACTATTGGATTTGAACCAATGACTCTCGCCGTATGAAAGCGATACTCTAACCACTGAGTTAAGTGGGTCATTTATTATCATAGGTAGAGTTGGACTTATAAACGATTCTAAATGGAATTGAACGTATAGACAATGTGTCCCTGGCACAGATCGAACTTATTAGAACGTATTGGATCATAGTATCGAATCATTCAATATCTACCTTGACAGAAAGTGATCCATCTGGTTAGTATAGTAGTGTATCACCAAGATTGGCAAGGAAGGGCTATAGCTCAGCAAGGTAGAGCACCTCGTTTACACGTGCGCCAATGGTTTTCGAGAGAGTTTATCGATTCGTCCGATCCACGAAATAGATTCTATGTGAAATAGTCTTACTCTATCAATTTGTTTCTCTGGGGAACAATAGCATGACAAAGATGAAGTTCGATCCGATTCGAATTCGAATTACGAATCTAATTGATATGGTCAATCCCAAGCTCCGTTCAATGCCAGGCATAATGAGTATAATACGGGGACCTCAAAATATATTCTTTTCGCTCTATGAACTTTTAGGTGTATGAAGTGTCATATTTTACTTTTGGAGCGATAGAGGAGACTCTATTTGAGTCAATCTATGCCCAAGCAAGGCAGACCTACGTCAAAGAAACCTTTTGAATAACTTTGGGATTGCTCCGAAGGGTAATAATTTGGAGAACACGGAGCCATATTAGTATCTTTCCTAGAAAGAGGAGAATGGCAGACTAACCGATCTTTCCATCAGTTAATGAAAGAGCCCAATGCGAGAAAATGCATGTTGGGTTCCTGGAACAGTTCAAATCATTTTGATAATAATAACTTTGATCTGTTCTACCGAGAAGGTCTACGGTTCGAGCCCGTATAGCCCTATACATTCCACTAAGTTACACTACTCTTATACATATCCCATCATAGTTCCTATGACTTGGCCCTGAAGAGTTTTTTGGATCATATCAACTATTATCATGTCCTTATCGAGATCGATGGATGGGAACGTTGGAACAGGGCAGGCAGATTATTATTCCTCATCGATCGAAATTGATCCGATACCAGATGATCGCACCTATAAAAAAACCTTTTTTCATTAAGAAAAAAAAAGGGGGGGGGGAGAGAAAATAAGTTAAGTAATGACTGACATGATGATATGCAATCATTATCCATTACATTATTGGGGTTACTAATCCACTTCCGATAGACCCAAAGTTCTAATGAATGATTAATCCCAGTCTATTGGATCTTGGCCTTCGTTCGAATAAATAGTAAGTAATTAGGATTGATCATTGGAATATTATAAATAAGGTGTAGGGGATTCCTAGCCAGTATGATGAATTGCTTCCTCTTTTCCTTTTATTCTCAAGGGAATCTATAACAAAACAAGGGGATCTATAGAAGTATCTGTCCGATCCAATCTGTCTAATCTGTCCAATCCAAATAGTTCGGATCGTAGAACTGGAACTAATTGTAGCATAAAAGAAACAAGGTTTTTTTTTATCACTAGCTTTTCGAGAAACTCGAGAGTTCTCTCAAATATCATATGTTTCAAGCAATCCATGGTCCAGTCAAAGTATCGATCGGACATGTGGCTTTACGCAACACATTCCGTTGGGGTTGAACGAAGTGCTTTTCAATCCGTTCAATCGAGAATCCCGGCTGTATCTATCCCTTTGCTAAAGATCGGGGCGAAGATCTTTAGCAAAGGGATAGATACAATATTTTATGTGCGGTAAATCTAATATATTCTTGAACTATATATATAAGTGATAAATGGATATTTCAAATACCCGGAAAGGAAAATTCTTTGGAGTTGATCCATCCTAGCTAAAGAAAAATCCTTGGTTCGTTTTCTCTCTCCACCTAAAATCATCACATGGTTTTCCAGACCCATATTTATTGTCATAAGAATACACATATTTCATGGATGGAATGCGTTCTCGAACAATAGAATAAAGAAGTCTGTTGGGACGAAACTATATATATCACCCCTTGTTCAAAATTTATGTGGATTGCGGCCCAAAACAAGTCACCTTCTGCCCCGTTACAAATAGATCTTCACTCGGCTAGACAATAGATCTGTCCGAAATCATATTATATCGGAATGAGCCCGGACTTATAACGAACTTATACGTTAAAGATTTGATACGTTACACGGATCGATTGACGCCTACCAATCCTGTTCCGATTCACCTGCATCAAACTTTCTTTCGAATTAACTGAAAGACATTTGTATTTATTCATCAAACGGAACCGATTGCATATTTTAATATGTTGAATGCATAGTAAGTACTGCCTTCATTTCTGAAAAAGTTGAATTCCCTGATCCTTTTATCCCTTTTTACTACTATGAGATCTGGATAGTACAGATGTACCAGATCTACTCCTCAACCCGTTCCAGTAAAAGCATCAATGAATGCATGTTCCAATTCTTTGATACTTCCTTCGTTCCAATGGTCTAGATTCCCTGAATCTGAATATGTGACAAGCAGATAGAGTCGAACTTGTCGACGCAGTCTCGATCATTTGAAACAACGACCCTCCGATGAAATACCCCGCCCGGAGTTGTTCGGTTGGTTTGTTTTTCCAGGGCGGACGTAGCCAAGTGGACCAAGGCAGTGGATTGTGAATCCACCACACGCGGGTTCAATCCCCGTCGTTCGCCCATAAAATAAGAGAAAAAACGGAATCCGATTCTTTTTTTTTTTTTTCATTGAAATATGAAAATAAATTCTATCTATGTAATGTATGAACGGACGGAAACCCGGATCTTCTTTGTAGGAAACATGAGCCCTTTATCGGACTTGAACCGATGACTTACGCCTTACCATGGCGTTACTCTACCGCTGAGTTAAAAGGGCCTCCCCCCCATCATTAGTAATGAGTGAGTCTACTACGATATATGGACAACAAACAAATTGGATGCACATGATCCATATATCTCTAAACTGTAGAAAATTCGAACAAATAACGAAAAGGAATATGTTCCCGAATAGAATCTATCACAAACCTAAGAAGATCAATGGTTGTAAGGAAACCCCTTCTATTTTTAAAGATGGCGATTATATTAAACCAATTCTTTTCTTTCTTAATCCAAGATTGGTTCAATATAATCCTTCTACATTTTGTAGAAGACATTCTTTTACCAGGTGTAAACATTATTTCTGTAGAAGATTAGAAAAGAAAAACCTAGAGTCAATAGAATCCTTTGTTCTCTCTTGGAACAAGAATTAAGGAATTCCGGAATTTGGATTCAAATGTGGAAGGAAGGAAAGAAGTGACGGAATATCTGTCAATGGGATTGTGGCGTGTATAGTTTAGTTATAAAAGTGAGTTTGATTCGTTACATTATCAACTCAAATAGTTAAAGGATATTTTAAATGGATCTCTGATCCATCCAAAGCTCTATCTATTTTTATTAGTATATATGAGCAAACCCTCTCTGGGTGGATTCTTTATTTTGTAGTATATATGGAAGTTTATGAATGAACAAATAATAAGGATAGGAAACCAATAAGAATATTATTAATAATTATGGCCATATTATTGACAACTTCCGGGGAACTTTCATATTATTCTAATTGACGGCCCCTATCGTCTAGTGGACCAGGACATCTCTCTTTCAAGGAGGCAGCGGGGATTCGACTTCCCCTAGGGGTACCATGAAATAGAATACCCATTCGTTCGATATCTTAACCTATTTCAATTACTTTCTTGTTTCTGGGTCGATGCCCGAGTGGTTAATGAGGACGGACTGTAAATCCGTTGGCGATATGCCTACGCTGGTTCAAATCCAGCTCGACCCAACCAATATCATCAATACCAATCTATCGGTATTATATATTCATGCCAATCATGGATGAAAAGATAATTGGTTATTGAACCCTCCCCCCCTCCCCGATATCTATATCTATTCATATCATATGGATATGTGCCCAATTCCATATAAATTGATACTTTCAAAAATGAAAGAGAAGGATAAGATCTTTAATCGACCTAGCGCTCACGTAATCTATACGATCTATCTAGCACCTACCATAAAATAAATATGATCCAATAGTAAATGAATTGTACTGTATTGGGATTGTAGTTCAATTGGTTAGAGTACCGCCCTGTCAAGACGGAAGTTGCGGGTTCGAGCCCCGTCAGTCCCGATCCAATAAGTTAATAAATTCAGCTCTTAATCTCCGTAGAAGAGTGAAAAAGAGAATAGGGTTTACTAGATATACTAGATATACTAAATATATAGTAAATATATAGTATATCTATCCATTAGATACATTTACCAGATCGATAATTCAGTTTGGGAAAAGATCCTTTTTCCGGGGATAAAATAGAATAATCATAGTGAATCTGTAATAAAAATTCTTCCCTCCCCGAAGGAGAAAATTATCGTATAAAAAATACGAGAAGATCAATAGATTTTAGGGTGACACAGCAAAGAATGTTAGGGTTACACAGAGGTAGTCCTCCTAAGTCAGAATCCCGCGGAGATCCCTATAGATAATTCCCAATGATTTACAGTATATCTTCCTTCTGTTCTCATGTCAGGATCTGGACGGGCTATTATCTGAATAGTCTTTCTCATTCCAGGGTCATGGGTAGACCTCTGGATCAAATTTATATGATTATACTTCTATATCATCACCGGACCGGATAGGTTTAATATTCAATCTAAACCGTGGAGATCCATACCTCTCATGTCTGACGAACGTCTTCTGGGATAACAGAAGGTTATTATTCGTACGAATCCTATTCTTTGGAAATGATACAGACATGTGTTGATCGGAATGTTTTATGATGCGCGTAAGTTTTTACTATTAGTCTTATCAAAAGTGATCATATTATGATATACTATTTCCATCGAAGAATTCATTCAATCCGTTAGTTAGATTCCGTTACTCGAACCAATTCTATTGATTCAATCAGATCTATTTCATGGATCTTGAAAGATTCATATCTATGAGATAAAATCTCGAGCTATTTTAGAAAAAGTAAAAATAAGGAGATCATGGAAGTAAATAACCTTGGATTTGTTGCTATTGTATTGTTCGTTGGATTTCCTACTGCTTTTCTATTTATCCCTTACGCCAAAAAGAATGCTTGAAGCACTGCAAGCAGTGAAAGCAATTTCTTTTTATTAAAATGGAGTGATTACTGATCACTAGATAGATCCAAATGATCTGAATCATAAGTATAAAATAGGTTATGGGATCTTATTATATTCAAATATTTTATTATACTACAATACAGGGTAGGGATTGCTTTTTAATTTCTTTTGAAAAGAAAAAGAAGTAGTACGAAGGAAAAGACTATCTAACCTTTTCTTTTGTACTACTTCTTTTTCTACACCCATATATGGATAAATAGATCTTAATAGTACTTGTTCATATATGGTAAATTTAGGATGAAGGACCTCGACTTATGTCCCATATTTTTCTGAGATCGGAATTCATATCAGATCCGATCAATTTGGAACCATCCGGTAAAACATGGACTATTTTTATTCCTACTAAGAAAGAGAAGAGAGATCGTTCTTCAGTGGGAGAAACGAGATTAGAAACTCATTCTAAAAAATAACTAATTCATTAAAACTTGTTAGAGATAATTTGATTTGTTTTAGTAAAATGATAATGATAAGGAATTATGCATCTTACGAGGATAAAGAGGAAATAATTCCACGGAAAGAGTCTTTCAATCAATTTGGAAAGAAGATTCAATATTATTGGATCTTTATAGAACAGGAGATATTATCATGCATGATCTGGAAGGAACACAATAATTGATTCTTAAGCATTACCATTATAGCCCACTTCTCCCCCATACTACGAGTGAAAGGGAAAATGTAAAAACTACCATTAAAGCAGCCCAAGTTATACCGACTATATCCATACGGATCATGTTCTCTAAAAAATAATGATTTCATTATCGAGATGATAAGGTAACTATTAACGATAGTGCAAAGTTGAAGTTAAAATGGTCCACCTTTGCATTCTGAACGTTACTGACGTTCAAGCTGATATGAGAGATCAATAAATCCGTTTGATCATTGACCAACGAGTTACTATAACTAACTCGAGGGTCGTACATTCACGACGGAATCGGGATCAAATGCATGCGACTCACTATATTGGTAATATGTACCAATATGTCTCCAGAAGTTCTGCAATGGAAATAAAGACTTTTCGTTTCGTTCCATTTACTCACCTCAACAAGGCGACACCCGGATTCGAACTGGGGATGGAGGATTTGCAGTCCTCTGCCTTACCGCTTGGCTATGTCGCCGAGATATGGGAATGCCGTGGACAGATCGAATCATTCGTCCGTCCTTTAAGTATAGTATGAGATGTATACTAAAGTCAACCATAAAGGAAATGGATCTAATTTGTTCTCCGTCTTTCAATCTTACTATTTTCATTAGGAAATTTTCTATGCGAGATGCACTTTTAAGAATGGTTTGATTTGTTCGTTCATAGCTCCATTACACGTGATTGGATGAAAGTATAAAAGTACCTCTTCTTTCCTTATTTATTCCTTTTTTTCTTCTTATTGGAGAAATATATCTGGATACGGGTAGAATTTCACGGGATATAGTGAAAACTTAATATAAATTCGAATATTTTTTGTCGGATTGATCTATATGGATCAATCGGGAATAATTGAATAGATTTTTTTACGGATGGGAAACTTCCAATGCGATTAAATGAAAATGAGGGAGCGTTTACAATCCCCGAATTTGGTAAGATACAATTTGAAGGATTTTGTCGTTTCATCGGTCAAGGCTTGATGGAAGAACTTCATAATTTTCCGAAAATTGAAGATACAGATAAAGAAATTGAATTCAGGCTTTTTGCTAATGAATATGAATTAGCAGAACCTTTCATCAAAGAGAGAGATGCTGTATATCAGTCCCTTACATATTACTCTGAATTATATGTACCAGCAAAATTGATTCAAAGGAATAGTAGGAAGATACAGAAACAAACTGTATTTCTCGGAAATATTCCTTTAATGAATTCCCATGGAACATTTGTAGTAAATGGAATTTACAGAGTCGTGGTGAATCAAATATTAATAAGTCCCGGTATTTATTATCGTTTGGAATTAGATCATAATAGAATAAACTATATATATACTGGCACTCTGATTTCAGATTGGGGAAGAAGATCAAAATTAGAGATCGATGGGGGAGAAAAGATATGGGCTCGTGTAAGCAGAAAACGGAAAATATCTATTTCAGTTCTATTATCAGCTATGGGTTTAAACCTCCAAGATATTCTGGACAATACTCGCTATCCCGAAATATTTTTATTTTTACTGAAGACGAAGGGGAGGCAGAAGCGGGAGGAATATCTCTGGTCGAGGGAAAATGCCATTCTGGAGTTTTATAAAAGACTATACTGTATAAGTGGCGATGTGGTATTTTCCGAGTCTCTATGTAAAGAATTGCAGGAAAAATTTTTCCGACAAAGATGTGAATTGGGAAAGATTGGTCGACGAAATCCGAACCAAAAACTAAACCTTGATATACCCGAGAACGAGATTTTTTCATTACCACAAGATGTATTGGCTGCTGTGGATTACCTTATCGGAGTTAAAATGGGAATGGGCACACTCGATGATATGGATCATCTCAGGAATCAACGTATTCGTTCTGTAGCAGATTTATTACAGAATCAATTCAGATTAGCTCTAGGTCGTTTGGAAGATGCAGTTCGAAGAACTATACACAGAGCAACCAAGCGTAGATCAACTCCTCAGAACTTGGTAACTTCAACTATAATTAAAAACACTTTTCAAGATTTTTTTGGTTCACACCCCTTATCCCAATTTTTGGATCAAACAAATCCATTGACGGAAATAGCTCATGGGCTAAAATTGAGCCATTTAGGCCCTGGGGGCTTAACAGAGCGAACTGCTAGTTTTCGGACACGGGATATTCATCCCAGTTATTATGGGCGTATTTGTCCAATCGATACGTCCGAAGGAATGAATGCTGGACTTGTTGCATCATTATCTATTCATGCAAAGATTGGTCATTACGGTTCTTTACAAAGTCCATTCTATAAGATCTCTGAGAGATCGAGAGAAGAAAATATGGTTTATCTATTACCGGGAGAAGATGAGGATGAATACTATCGGATAGCTACGGGAAATTCTTTGGCGTTAAATCAAGGGATTCAAGAGGAACAAATTACTCCAGCTCGATACCGACAAGAATTTATAGTTATTGCATGGGAACAAATCCATTTCAGAAGTATTTTTCCTTTCCAATATTTTTCCGTTGGAGTTTCCCTTATTCCTTTTCTCGAACATAATGATGCAAATCGTGCTCTAATGGGTTCTAATATGCAGCGTCAAACAGTTCCACTTTTTCGACCCGAGAAGTGCATTGCCGGAACTGGGTTGGAAGGTCAAGCAGCTCTAGATTCAGGAAGTGTAGCTATAGCTACACAAGAGGGAAGGATCGAGTATATCGATGCTGTAAATATAACTTCATCGGTTAATGGAGACATTGTACGAACAGAATCGGTTATGTATCAACGTTCTAATACCAATACTTGTACGCATCAAAAACCTCAAGTTCGTCAAAGGGAATGTATAAGGAAGGGACAAATTCTGGCTGACGGTGCGGCTACGGTAGGGGGAGAACTCTCTTTGGGAAAAAACGTCTTAGTAGCTTATATGCCATGGGAAGGATACAATTTCGAAGACGCAATACTCATTAGTGAGCGTCTGGTATATGAAGATATTTATACCTCTTTCCATATTGCAAGATACAGGATTGAAATCTGTATGACGAGCCAGGGTCCTGAAAGAATCACTAGAGAAATACCTCATTTAGATGCTCATTCACTTCGTCATTTGGACGAAAATGGTCTTGTAATGCTAGGATCTTGGATAGAAACAGGTGATGTTTTGGTAGGTAAATTAACGCCTCAAACAACAGAAGAATCATTATGTTCTCCGGAAGGAAGATTATTACAAACCATATTTGGTATTGAGGTATCCACTGCCAGAGAAAATTGTCTCAGAACACCTATAGGTGGAAGAGGTCGAGTTATTGATGTGAGATGGATCAATAGAGTAGATGATTCCGGTGATAATGCGGAAACAGTCCACGTATATATATCACAAAAACGTAAGATACAAGTGGGTGATAAAGTAGCTGGAAGGCATGGTAATAAAGGTATTATTTCAATAATTTTGCCCAGACAAGATATGCCCTATTTGCAAAATGGAATACCTGTTGATATGGTATTGAATCCATTAGGGGTACCTTCACGAATGAATGTAGGACAGATCTTTGAATGTTTGCCCGGTTTAGCAGGAAATCTGATGAACAAACATTATAGAATAACACCTTTTGACGAAAGATATGAGCGAGAAGCTTCGAGAAAACTAGTGTTTCCTGAGCTTTATAAAGCTAGCGAACAAACAGCAAATCCATGGGTATTCGAACCGGATCATCCTGGAAAACATAGATTAATCGATGGAAGAACAGGAGATGTTTTTGAACAACCTGTTACAATAGGAAAAGCTTATATGTCGAAATTGAGTCATCAAGTTGATGATAAAATACATGCACGTTCGAGTGGACCTTATGCACGGGTTACACAACAACCTCTTAGAGGAAAATCCAAACGAGGGGGGCAACGAGTAGGAGAAATGGAAGTTTGGGCTCTAGAAGGTTTTGGTGTTGCTTATATTTTACAAGAGATGCTTACTCTCAAATCTGACCATATTAGAACTCGTAATGAAGTACTTGGTGCCATTCTCACTGGAAGGCCAATACCTAAACCTGACACTGCTCCAGAATCTTTCCGATTGCTCATTCGAGAATTACGATCTTTAGCTCTAGAATCGAATCATGCTATTATATCTGAGAAAGACTTTCAGATAGATAGGGAGGAAGTTTGATCAGAATGAATCAAGATCTTTTATGATTGACCAGAATAAACATCAACAACTTCGAATTGGATTAGCTTCTCCTGAACAGATTTGTGCTTGGTCCAAAAAAATTTTACCTAATGGCGAGATAGTTGGACAGGTGACTAAACCCTATACTCTACATTATGAAACTAATAAACCAGAAAGAGATGGATCGTTTTGTGAAAGAATCTTTGGACCTATAAAAAGTAGAGTTTGTGCTTGTGGAAATTCTCCAGGGATTGGAAATGAAAAGATAGACTCAAAATTTTGTACACAATGTGGAGTTGAATTTGTTGATTCTCGAATTCGAAGATATCGAATGGGATACATTAAACTGGCATGTCCAGTGGTTCACGTATGGTATTTGAAACGCCTTCCCAGTTATATTGCGAATCTATTAGCTAAAACTCGGAAAGAATTAGAAGGCCCAGTATACTGCGATGTGTGACTTGATCACAAGTTCCGATCATACAGATCCATAATAAGGAACTGTCATCCTATTCAATCTCATTGGGATGCCTTTAGCTCTGACATGTCCCTCCGGAGGAGTAGCATGAAGCTCAGAATTATAAGCATCTTGAAGAGATGTTGAGAAAGAGGAATTAGTCCAGGGTTTTTATATTCTGTATCAATTTGCTAATTGAACTTCGTGAAAACACTTCTTTTATATAATGGAATTCGAAAGTAATTCTCTTTCATTTGGGTTATCCCTGAATAAGAGGTATTCCGGACCGAAGATATGGCTATAGGAGTCTATTCATCGCACATATGCTTCGATCGATAGATAGTGTTGTAACCATCGAAGTGGAGCAAGCAGGAACCTAAAGGATCAAATGGAACGAGATAAAGACAAGTAAATCCCTAATTGAAGGTCTTTTAAAAAAGAAATTTATTGTTCGGAAGGGAGGAGACTGCTCAATAATTCCATATCTATGTTGTAGAATCGTAAAGGAATACTCAATTGAACCTGGAACTTGAGCAGAGAGTAGCGGTCTCTTTTCAGAGCGAAAAATAGTTTTTCGCATACTTTTTAGTTACTTGAGCCGGATGAGAGGAAACTTTCATGTCCGATCCTGAGGGGGGGAAATCTTAGAATAACCTATCCAAATCTTTTTCTTGCTAAGCCCATAGCTAACAAACCAACTTTATTGAGATCACGGGGTACATTCAATTATGAGATTCAATCCTGGAAAGATATTATTCCTCATTACCTCTCTGTTCGTTCTCATTACCTCTTTGCTCGAGGTTCTGGAACATTTGAAGAAAGAGAAATAGCTACTGGGGGAGATGCTATCAGGGAACAGCTAACTGGTCTGGATCTGCAAATGATTATAGATCGTTCACATATGGAATGGAAGAACTTGGTTGAATTGAAATGGAATAAATTGGAGGAGGATCAAGAATCTACTGTGGATGGATGGGAGGATGAAAAAATTCGAAGAAGAAAGGATTTTCTAGTTGGACGCATAAAATTGGCTAAACATTTTCTCCGAACAAATATAGAACCAAAATGGATGGTTTTATGCCTATTACCAGTTCTTCCTCCCGAACCGAGGCCAATCGTTCAATTAGGTGAAGGTGGACTGATTACTTCGTCAGATCTAAATGAACTTTATCGAAGAGTTATCAATCGGAATAATACTCTTACCAATTTATTAGCAAGAAGTGGATCTGAGTCATTTGTTATTTGTCAAAAAAAATTGATCCAAGAAGCCGTAGATGCACTTCTCGATAATGGCATCTGTGGACAACCACTGAAAGACAGTCATGATAGGCCTTATAAATCGTTCTCAGATGTGATCGAAGGCAAAGAGGGAAGATTTCGTGAAAATTTACTAGGGAAACGAGTTGATTATTCAGGTCGTTCCGTTATTGTGGTGGGTCCCTTTCTACCATTGTATCAATGTGGATTACCCTCAGAAATAGCAATAGAGCTTTTTCAAGCATTTGTAATTCGTAGTCTCATTGGACGACATATTGCTCCCAACCTAAGAGCTGCTAAAAGTATGATTCAAGATAAGGGACCCATTGTATGGGAAGTACTTCAAGAGGTTATGCAAGGACATCCCGTATTGTTGAATCGAGCACCTACCTTACACAGATTAGGAATACAAGCGTTTCAACCTATTTTAGTAGAAGGACGTGCCATTCGTTTACACCCATCGGTTTGTGGAGGATTTAATGCGGACTTCGACGGAGATCAGATGGCTGTCCATTTACCTTTATCTCTGGAAGCTAGAGCAGAAGCTCGTTTACTCATGTTTTCTGAGACAAATCTTTTGTCTCCAGCTATCGGAGATCCTATTTCTATACCGACTCAAGATATGCTTCTTGGACTTTATATATCGACGGTCGAAAATAATAAAGGTATTTATGGAAATAGGTACCACCCGTATCACTCGGAAAAGAAAAGGTTTTCCTGTAAGAAACCTTCCTTTTATAGTTATGATGATGTGCTCAGAGCTTATCGGCAGAAACGAATTGACTTATACAGCCCCTTATGGCTTCGGTGGGAGGAAGTGGATTTACGTATCATTACCTCCGTAAACCAAGAAGCCCCTATCGAAGTTCAATACGAATCTTTGGGTATCTTCCACGAAATCCATGAACATTTTCGAATAAGAAAAGGTAGAAGAGGGGAAATCCTTAATATATATATTCGAACAACTGTTGGTCGTACTCGTTTCAATCGAGAAATGGAAGAAGCCATACAAGGTTTTGCCCGTTTTGAACACCCAAATAAATCACTACCAACTCTCAGGATCTAATGCTATTTATCTTATGATCTTTTTATTAGTGCAGATATAGAGATCGAGGAAGCCTTCGAATAACCGGCTTGAACCCATTGCTTAATTCTGCTGATTAAAATATGGAGATTTTTCCTTATGAAGAAACGAACCAAAGTGCCCTTTGATAATTTGCCCTTTTATAATAAAGTGATGGATAAAACTGCCATTAAAAAGCTTATTAGCAGATTAATAGATCACTTCGGAATGACATATACATCACATATCTTGGATCAACTCAAGACTTCAGGTTTTCAACAAGCTACTGATACAGCTATTTCATTAGGAATTGATGATCTTTTAACAGCACCTTCCAAAGGATGGCTCGTCCAAGATGCGGAGCAACAAGGTTCTATTTCGGAGAAACATAATCATTATGGGAATGTACATGCAGTGGAAAAATTACGTCAATCGATTGAGATATGGTATGCTACAAGTGAATATTTGAGAAAGGAAATGAATCCTAATTTTAGCATGACTGATCCCTTAAATCCAGTACATATGATGTCTTTCTCAGGAGCTAGGGGAAGTACATCTCAGGTTCACCAATTAGTAGGTATGAGAGGATTAATGTCAGATCCTCAAGGACAAATCATTGATCTACCCATTCGAAGGAATTTACGCGAAGGGCTCTCTTTAACGGAATATATTATTTCCTGTTATGGGGCTCGTAAAGGAGTTGTGGATACTGCTGTACGAACAGCAGATGCTGGATACCTCACACGTAGACTCGTTGAAGTGGTTCAACACATTGTAGTACGTAGAAGAGATTGTGGCACTATCCAAGGTATTTTCGTAAGTCCCATTCGAGGTCGAGAGAGGGACAGAAATGAAATTGTTGTACGAACACAAATACTGATTGGCCGTGTGCTAGCAGACGATTTATATATAAATAGGAGATGCATTGCCACGCGCAATCAGGATATCGGGGTTGGACTTGCCAATCAATTAATAAATCTTCGAACACAACCAATATATATACGAACCCCCTTTACTTGCAAGAGTATATCTCGGATTTGTCAATTATGTTATGGTCGGAGTACTACTCACAGTCACTTGATCGAATTAGGAGAAGCAGTAGGTATTATTGCAGGCCAATCCATTGGGGAACCAGGAACTCAACTAACACTAAGGACTTTTCATACCGGGGGGGTATTTACTGGTGATATTGCAGAACATATACGAGCCCCTTTCAATGGAAAGATTGAATTCAATAAGAATTTGGCTTATCCTACACGTACATGTAATGGACACCCTGCTTATCTATGTCATAATAACTTATCCATCACTATTGATGGTAAGGATCAAGTACAGAACTTAACCATTCCACCACAAAGTTTGCTTTTGGTTCAGAATGATCAATATGTTGAATCGGAACAAATTATTGCCGAGGTTCGTACTAGAACATCTTCCTTCAAGGAAAAAGTTCGCAAAAATATATATTCTGACCTAGAAGGAGAAATGCACTGGAGTACCAATGTGTATAATGCACCTGAATATGCACACGGTAATGTTCATTCTATACGCAGGACGGGTTATTTATGGATATTATCGGGAGGTATATACGGATCCGGTATAGTACCCTTCCCATTTCATAAGCATCAGGATCAAGTAGATGTTCAACTTTTTGTTGCCAAACATCAATCACTTTCCGATTCTTACGTGGATCAAGTGGAACATAGATCGGGTTACTCAAACTGCTATGGGAAGGAAGAACAAATCTTCAGTTATTCAGAAACTGATCGGACCATATTCAACGAGCATCAAGACTCTATTTATGTAACCTTTTCCCCTAAGAATTACAATATTAAGGGGAAAAAACAAATGAATCGATTCATCGTCCCGTTGCAGTGTGATAAAGAATGGGGAAAAAGAATAAGACCTTGTCCTGATCCGATTCTTAGAATACCCAAAAGTGGTATTCTACAGAGAAATTCCGTCTTTGGATATTCTAACGTAGAATATGGAATACCTGATGGACCGGATATGACAACACCCCTTTCCCTAGATTTTTCGAGGGAAGGGGACAATTTGCAGATTCAAGTTAGCAATTCTATTTCGTACGAAGATGGTGAACGAATCCAAGTAACAAGTATTCCATTGGTTCGAATTTGTCTAGGATTTGATTGGGAACAAATAGATTCTATAGAATCTGGGGCTTATGCTTCTCTTACTTCAGTCAAAACAAATAAGATCGTTAGCAATATGATCCAAATTAGCTTGATGAAATACCCCCCTTTTTTCATGGGGAGAAGGGGCAATAAAACAAGTTCAAATTTGATGTGTCATAACAAATTGTACCACACTAATCTTTTCTCTTCCAATGGAGAGAGTCAATTAATTAATAAGCATCAAGGAACTATTTGTTCATTATCTAATGGGGGGGAAGACAGTGGATCTTTTATGGTTCTGTCACCATCCGACTGTTTTCGAATTGTTCTATTCAATTATTCAAAATGTTATGATACGGTAAATAAATCAAATAGAGAGGATCCTATGAGGAAAATCATTGAATTTTCGGGTCTATTGGGTCATTTACATAGTATCACCAACCGTTTCCCATCCTCCCATTTTCTAACTTATAATAAAGTCTTGTCAAAGAAACATTCCATTTTCCACAAGTATTTCAATACTTTTCAAGTACCTAAATACTATTTTATGGACGAAAATACGAGAATTTCTCATTTCGATCCGTGTAGGAACATCATCTCCAATCTCTTGGGTCCAAATTGGTGCTCTTCTTCATCCAAATTCTGCGAAAAAACATTTCCAGTAGTTAGTCCTGGACAATTTATGCCTGAAAGTGTATGTTTATCCGAGCATGAACCACTCCCCGAATCTGGTCAAATTATAGCAGTTGATGAGGAATCTTTAGTCATTAGATCAGCTAAACCCTATTTGGCTACTCGAAAAGCGACTGTTCATGGTCATTATGGAGAATTTCTGGACAAAGGAGATACATTAATAACATTGATATATGAAAGGTTAAAATCCAGTGATATAATTCAAGGTCTTCCTAAAGTTGAACAATTGTCAGAAGCCCGTTTGAATAATTCAATATCAATGAATCTGAAAGAAAGTTTTGAAAATTGGACCGGAGATATGACAAGATTTCTTGGAAGTCTTTGGGGGTTATTCATCAGTGCTAGGATAACTATGGAACAAAGTCAGATTCATTTGGTCAATCAGATTCAAAAGGTTTACCAATCCCAAGGGGTACGAATTTGTGATAAGCATATAGAGATTATTGTACGCCAAATGACATCGAAAGTATTAATTTCAGAAGATGGAACGGCTAATGTTTTTTCACCCGGGGAACTCATTGGATTATCACGAGCACAGAGAATGAATCGTGCTCTGGAAGAGGCAATCTATTATGAAACCATGTTATTGGGAATAACAAGGGCATCTCTGAATACTCAAAGTTTTATATCCGAAGCGAGTTTCCAGGAAACTGCTCGGGTTTTAGCTAAAGCTGCTCTACAAGGTCGTATCGATCGGTTGAAAGGCTTGAAGGAAAATGTTATTCTCGGGGGGATTATACCTGCCGGTACTGGACAGCATATTCGCCGTTCAGGGAAACGGAACGGAATGGATCCAAAAATAGGGAATAGTAATCTATTTAGCCACAAAGTGAAAGATATTTTATTTCATCATGACAAAGTATCTTTTTTTTCCATTAAAGAAAAATATCACAATATATTAAAACAGCCATTAAAATAGTCTTGATAAATAGTATTGATAAATAGATTTATTGTTATGTTCATGAATATTCATTTTATCTATAATATAATAGGAAGAATATAAAATATTCTATGAGTGAGAACGTTTGTACTACGTACTAGACAGATAGGCAATCTTTGAGATGTAATCGATTCCGTTGGAATAATTAGATATTAAAGTCCATGTTATTTCGTTATTTTGGGGAGGAAAGCGAACGAGAATGAGCAAAAGATATTGGAACATTGATTTGGAAGAGATGATGGAAGCAAGAGTTCATTTAGGGCATAAAACTAGAAAATGGAATCCTAAGATGGCACCTTACATTTTTACAGAGCGTAGAGATACTCATATTATTAATCTGGCTAAAACTGCTCGTTCTTCATCAGAAGCTTGTGATTTGGCGTTTGATATAGCAGGTAGGGGAAAACAATTCCTGATAATCGGTACGAAATATCAAGCAGCTGATTTAGTAGCATCAGCTGCTACAGAAGCTCGATGTCATTATGTAAATAGAAAATGGCTTGGTGGTATGTTAACTAATTGGTCTACTACAGAGACGAGACCTCAGAAGTTCAAGGATTTAAAAAAAGAAAAAGATACGGGACGATTCAATCGACTTCCAAAGAAAGAAGCAGCAATGCTCAAGAGACAATTGGACCAATTGCAGAAATATCTAGGTGGGATTAGATACATGACGAGCTTACCCGATATTGCAATAATTACCAATCAACGAGAAGAATCCATTGCTCTTGGGGAATGTAGAACTTTGGGTATTCCGACAATTTGCTTAGTTGATACAGATTGTGATCCAGATCTCGTAGATATCCCAATTCCAGCCAATGATGATGGTATAGCTTCAATCCAATTGATCCTGAACAGATCAACGTCAGCAATTTGCGAAGGAAGGTCATCAAGGTAATTATAGCTATATGAAGGGGTAATAGATAGTTAATTAGTAATAATAATAAAATAGAAAAAAAGGGGGAGGAGAACCTGAGGATTTACTGAGTTGGATGCTATTCCATCTAAGGTCTTGTAAGAGAGAATTTCATTTATTGATTTGGTTGGCTGCTCTAAATTGAAAAAGATTCTTAATGGAATATAGAATAACCATTTTATTATCTCGTGGCATCAAAAATTCTGATGAGAGTAAAATAATTGAGGAATCCCTCATTCGACAAAAATCATTTCTTTTCTTCTTTAAGTTAATCTTTACAAGGGGGTAATATGGATATGGATATCGTACGATCTCCTATTAGCACACTGAATCATATCTATGAGATATCCGGTGTGGAGGTGGGTCAACATTTTTATTGGCAAATAGGGGGGTTTCAAGTTCATGCACAGGTACTTATAACTTCTTGGGTTGTAATTGCTGTCTTATCAGGTTCAGCTACCATAGCTGTTCGAGATCCACAAACCATTCCTACCGGTGGTCAAAATTTTGTTGAATATATTCTCGAATTTTTTCGGGACTTGACCAGAACTCAAATTGGGGAGAAAGAATATGGTCCTTGGGTTCCCTTTATTGGAACTATGTTTCTATTTATCTTTGTTTCTAACTGGTCAGGTGCTCTTCTTCCTTGGGGAATTATAAAATTACCTCAAGGGGAGTTAGCCGCACCTACAAATGATATTAATACTACGGTTGCTCTAGCTTCGCTTACGTCAGTAGCATATTTCTACGCAGGTCTTGCAAAGAGGGGGTTAGGTTATTTTGGTAAATATATTCAACCAACCCCAATACTTTTACCAATTAACATCTTAGAGGATTTTACAAAACCTTTATCACTTAGTTTTCGACTTTTTGGAAATATATTAGCCGATGAATTGGTAGTTGCCGTTCCTGTTTCTCCGGTACCTTCAATAGTTCCTATACCTGTAATGTTCTTGGGATTATTTACAAGCGGTATTCAAGCTCTCATCTTTGCAACTCTAGCCGCAGCTTATATAGGTGAATCCATGGAGGGTCATCATTAAACCACTAAATAACTGTCCAATCAGATAGAATTCTTTCTAAGTATCGTACCAACTCATGACTTGATATGTATGGTAGGAGCAAATCGGAATTCTTAGTAACAAAAGCTTGGTAAGAATAGGATCAGTTAACTACTAATTTCGTCCATTAGATCTCCAGATAGAGTGGATCAGATTGGTCCATTTGTATAGAGATATGAAATAAAATAGGATCGAACAGGTTCACTAATCGGACGGAGTTGGTTGAGTAAAGAATGTACCCCAACGTAGAACGATTCAATTTTTGTTCCTAATAAGGGGAGGATTTTTTAACACGTTTACTCTTTATATAGTTCGTTTCATATATTAATCCATTTATATGGATTAAAAGTAAAAGCCTTATCTATTTTATGGATTAATATATCATCTATAGATGTGATATATAATTACTTATAGGCTCTTAAACAATCTATTCTCTCTCCGTGATAAGAATTCATATGTCCAATAAAATGGAATCTGTATTTCAAATATGAAGAATAAATATTTTCATGAAGAAATATCTTCATAGGGAATAATAGGTTTCCTTATTCGTTGATATTATCACTTAGATACCATCAAGAAATCTTTTGGGTTCTTAGTTGTTCGGAAGAAATCGTTCCAAAATTTCACTATTGGTGAACAATCAATAGATGAAACTGTTGTATTATCAACTATTTTCCAACCTTAGTAAGAGGAGATTACCATGGATCCCTTAATTTCTGCTGCGTCCGTTATTGCTGCTGGATTATCTGTAGGGCTTGCTTCTATTGGACCCGGCGTTGGTCAGGGCACTGCTGCGGGCCAAGCTGTAGAAGGTATTGCGAGACAACCAGAAGCGGAAGGTAAAATACGAGGTACCTTACTGCTAAGTTTAGCTTTTATGGAAGCTTTAACCATTTATGGGCTAGTTGTGGCCCTAGCACTTCTATTTGCAAATCCCTTTGTTTGATCTTGAAAACAAAGATCCCTACACCTCGTAATTACATTAGTATTTCTCCAATAATTTCAAGGGCTGATCCGAATAATTAGAAAATAAATTATTTTATTTCTTCCTATACCTATACTTCGGTCATAAAGATTCATGACACGTGCGGCAGGGAAGGGAGTGGATAGGGCAAGCAATTTTTTTTTATCCTTATATGAGACCTGGGACTAAGTATCCCAAATATTCTTATCCAGAACTAGATAGATAGGATCAAATAATAAAAGAACAAAATTATGTAGAACATATCCTTATCTATGAGGGGAGAGCGTATGAAAAATGTAATTGATCCTTTGATTTCCTTGAGTTATTGGCCTTCTGCTGGGGGTTTCGGGTCAAATACCAATATTTTAGAAACAAATATAATAAATCCAAGTGTGGTGCTTAGTGTACTGATCTATTTTGGAAAGGGAGTGTGTGCGAGTTTTATATTCGAATAATATGGCTGGGCTCAACCAGCTGCACTTTGGAGATAGAAAAGTGCATGATCTCAACGAATTACTTCCGAACAGGGAATAGCGAAGAACTATAGCATTTCGTAATTGATTGGGAAATGAACTCTTAGTTTATACCAACCAATGAGAGAGGACCATTAGAATGGTTAAAGCTGAACTGCTTGAAGTCTAAGCACAACTAAATGGGTATTCTTTCCACCGCTGTGTCAAGATGAGATGGATTCAAAGGCATAGTTGGAGATTGATCCGATATATAACATTCATATCAATGGAATAATCCATTTACTGAAAAATAGTCCCAATCTCCCATCCAATTTTAGTTCCAATGCTGAACCGACGACCTACACAGAAGGGAAATTATTTGATAGAACAAAAAGGAGGAGGCAAAAATTAATTGGTTGAACGGAACGTATTGATTCAAATTTCATGGGAGAAGAAAAGGAGAGAAAAGGGGAGAAGAAAAGGAGAGAAAAGGGGAAACGACAACAAAAAAAAAAAACAACTTTATTTATAATTGCAAATCCCTTTTGCCGGAAGAGCCCTTCGGAGATCTCGGTTTTTTATAGATTGATTCTAATCTTCCGTAAACGGAACGGAAAGGGCAGGCTTGGTGTTGATGAGGGAAGGGAACGTATATGTTTGTTCCTGGGGAATAAACAAAAGAACTGAGCAGGAGAGCCGAATGAATCGAAAGATTCGTGTTCGGTTTGGGAAGAGATTATGAATTCATTAAATTTGTGAATAGATAATCTACTTTCATTAAGTAATCTATTAGATAACCGTAAACAGAAAATATTGGAGACTATTCAGAATTCGGAAGAACTATGTAAAGGAGCTATCAATCAGCTCGAGAAAGCTCGGGTTCGCTTAAGGGAAGTGGAAATGATAGCGGACGAAATCCGGGTAAATGGAGACTCCCAGATAGAACGAGAGAAAGAGGATCTTCTCAAAGCTGCTTCTGAGAATTTGGAACAATTAGAGGATCCCAAGAATGAGACAGTTTACTCCGAACAGCAAAGAGTAATTGACCAGATCCGACAACAAGTTTCTCGCCAAGCTTTACGAAGAGCTATAGTAACTTTGAATAGTCGTTTGAATACTAAGTTACATTTACGTACGATCGATCACAATATTGGCCTGCTTAGAGCCATGATGAACACAAATGATTAGTTAGTTGTTATAGGTCCTATTTCTCAACAGATAATTAATGAGTGCTAATGGGAAATATTCGACTCGACGAAATTAGTAGTATTATACGGAAACAGATCGAACAATATAATAACGAAGTAAGAGTTGGTAATCTTGGCACCGTACTTCAAGTAGGAGATGGCATTGCTCGTATTCATGGTCTTGATGAAGTAATGGCAGGGGAATTAGTGGAATTTGGGGATGGTACAATAGGCATTGCCCTAAATTTGGGATCGGATAATGTTGGAGCTGTATTAATGGGTGATGGCTTGATGATACAAGAAGGCAGTTCCGTTAGAGCAACAGGAAAAATTGCTCAGGTACCAGTAAGTGATGCGTATTTAGGTCGTGTTGTAAATGCTCTAGCCCAACCCATTGATGGCAAGGGTCAAATTTCAGCTTCCGAATTTCGACTGATTGAATCTCCCGCTCCAGGTATTATATCAAGACGTTCCGTATATGAACCCCTTCAAACGGGACTTATTGCTATTGATTCTATGATTCCTATAGGACGTGGTCAACGAGAATTAGTTATTGGGGACAGACAGACTGGCAAGACAGCAGTAGCTACAGATACTATTCCTAATCAAAAGAGTCAAAATGTAATCTGTGTCTATGTAGCAATTGGTCAAAGAGCTTCTTCCGTGGCTCAGGTAGTTAATACATTTCGAGAACGTGGCGCAATGGAATATACCATTGTAGTAGCGGAAACTGCAGATTCTTCCGCTACATTACAATATCTCGCTCCTTATACAGGGGCAGCTTTGGCTGAATACTTCATGTATAAGAAACAACATGCTTCAATCATTTATGATGATCTCTCCAAACAGGCACAGGCTTATCGACAAATGTCTCTTTTATTAAGAAGACCACCTGGCCGAGAAGCTTATCCGGGAGATGTTTTCTATTTGCATTCCCGTCTCTCGGAAAGAGCAGCTAAATTAAGTTCTCAGTTAGGTGAAGGGAGTCTTACGGCTCTACCAATAGTTGAGACTCAAGCTGGAGATGTTTCAGCTTATATTCCCACTAATGCAATTTCAATTACCGATGGACAAATATTTTTATCGTCTGATCTATTCAATGCCGGGATCCGACCTGCTATTAATGTGGGTATTTCCGTATCTAGAGTAGGATCCGCGGCTCAGATAAAAGCTATGAAAAAGATAGCTGGAAAATTGAAATTAGAGTTAGCTCAATTTGCAGAGTTGGAAGCCTTTGCACAATTTGCTTCCGATCTTGATAAAGCTACTCAAGATCAGTTGGCAAGGGGTCAACGATTACGTGAGTTGCTCAAACAATCTCAGTCGGCTCCTTTGAAAGTAGAAGAACAAATAGCTACTATTTATACCGGAACGAATGGATACCTAGATATATTAGAGATAGCACAGGTGAGAAAATTTCTCGTTCGATTACGCGAGTATTTGATAAAGAATAAACCTCAGTTTGGAGAAATTATACGTTCTACTGGTACATTTACGGAAGAAGCGGAAGCCCTTTTGGAAGAAGCTCTTAAGGAACATACTGAACTTTTTCTACTTCAAGAAAAAAAATGAATATTTGATCATTTGGTTGGTGGGACATCAGGAAAAAGAGCTGAAGAATGTGTTCCAATACATTGCACAACAATTGAGAACAATTGAAGAGTATTACGTCCAATAGGATTTGAACCTATACTGAAGGTTTAGAAGACCTTTGTCCTATCCATTAGACGATGGACGCTCTTTCTTTCTTTTTATTCACAATGAGATTAGGAAAAGAATAGAATCTATTTCACATCTATTTCACATTGAAACGGAAAATCTATTTTGAATGAATTGTGAAATTATATTATATACTCAATCACTTTATATCTACCTATTCTATCTATATAGATAGAATAGGTAGATATCTGTTAGCGGGTAGCGGGAATCGAACCCGCATCGTTAGCTTGGAAGGCTAGGGGTTATAGTCGACATTGATTATTCAATGCCTCTAATTCAGAACCGAACATGAGAATTTCATGTCATTCGGCTCCTTCATGGGGGATAGAGGTATGAGGTAAGAAACGGAGTATTTATATCAAATCTTTGTGAAAGGATATTTCGACTCTTTCTTCTTCTTCTTTTTTTTTTTTCTAATAAAACCCTAATTTCTTATCGTACCCATAGCATCTATGTCAGTTTCTTCTCTTTTCTCCCCTTCTATCTTTTTTTTTAGTGAAGGGCCCCGAATCGTAGAATACTTACTCACTTTCTAGATGATCCTTATAGAAAGAGAAATTTTTTAAAGTTTCAAATAATCACGAATCTTTCTAATTACTTCGTTCCCTATTTCTACTGATTCCGATCCCCAGGAGAACAAATTCCACCGAGCTCGAACGAAATGCCATGTTGATAACCCAAGTAAACCAAAGTCATCGTTCTATAGCTATTCGGCTTCAACCTGGGGTCTTTCCATCCATAAGTTGAAGGTTTAGTCACGATGAAAAAATATCTTTGGATCCCCATAGATCTGTGATTTCTCTAATTGGAAAGATTTATATAACCTTTAAAACATTCTGTGTCGCTATCTTGGAACCAAAAATGTGTTTCTCTTTCATCATTTAAGATTCAGATTACGAGAAGGTATGCTATTCCTGAACCAAGGTATTCATAGGGGAGGTTTTTAACCTATCTGGAAATAGAGCTTTAGATGGATCATAGACCCATGTAAAAGATCCTTCAACTATTCGAGTTGATAATGTAACGAATCACACTTTTACCACTAAACTATACCCGCCACGATCCAATTGTAACATAGGGATCGATCTTTTGTCCAACCAATAGGAAGATGAGGAGTTATCAACCTCCATTGAAAGTTTCTATCAATCATTACCTCGTTTTCATCATTACATGAATCTCCATCCCCGGAGATTCTATACTTGGGTAAATAGTATGTCATTCCCGGAGATGGCTCATTGTAATTATAGATTACCTTTGCGAACTGCTAATAAAACAATTACTAATGGGCCCGATACAACCATCAGAGTCAGAACAGTGAGCTGTGCAATAACCTGTAGATCCATTTCGTTTTCTTTCACCCCTATGATCCCATCGACTTGATGGATGTATGAATAAAATGTTGTCGAGATCAATCACTTTTCACACTTCTATTTTCTCTTTTCCTTGCCTTAAACAACTTATATCCTTAAAATAAGACATAAATTATAAATAGGAGGACATTATAATGTATTTTGATTCTTTTTTTGGTATAGGGGAAGATATTATCCTAAAGGTTCTATTTGGGATGACCCTCGTTTTTCTTAGTTTTATAATAATTATTTTAGCTATCAGATTAGGTAAAGCGCTGTACGACTGATTCTTTGCTTTTCTTGGCCTGGCCGGTGTGGCCAGGCCAAGAAAAGCAAAGAATCATTTTGAACGAAATGAACAATATGATTCGCTGGATTGATTTTGATCTAACTGAATAATTGCTATATTCATTGTATTGTCGATACAATCCGTACATGCTATGGTATACATATTCACTCCACCATTCATTTTGTTACACACATTTTGGAGAGATGGCTGAGCGGACCAAAGCGGCGGATTGCTAATCCGTAGTACGGATGATCCGTACCGAGGGTTCGAATCCCTCTCTCTCCGTTTGGTCACTATTGATCCTGAAAACGGATAACTCCGGATCTTCTACGGAACGAAAAGATAGATACTTTTTCCACTATTCTTTACGTCCGGGATTACGTCCTGGATCGTTCGATAGAAATCCAAAGATAAAAAGAGAAATGAAAAATATCACTACTGCGTAAACGAACAGCTTAAGAGTAAGCATTACGTAATCTCCGGGATCCTGATTATAAGTACAACAGAATAGATCATCAATCTTTGTACCATATATGGATACTTGAATACAAAGCAATAGTATGATTAATACAAATCACAAAATTCTTTCTCCGAATCACGTGTGAAAATCAATTAAAAAAAAAAGGAGATAATTTTTCCCTTTGTTTTCAAAATGTTTTTTCTGCCTTTCTTCTTTTTTAGATCAACCAGCTATTTATCAAATATTTATGAAAATATGTCATTCGTATTAATACGTTATCAAATAGCCCGATCCGGAGTGAGCGATGGGATCAGAAGGAATTGACGAAGGTTAGTGGAAAATTTTTTAGCTGGGAACAGATAAGGCATCTGGATATGATATCGTCGGGTGGAGCAAGAGTAGAACTTCTGCCACAAAAAATGGAAAGAGTGATAAATAAATTGGATCAATGACAGCGATCAAAAAACTGGAAAAATGAAGAAAGGGGATACTTTTTATCGAAAACTTACAGCAGCTTGCCAAACAAAGGCTAAGAGAAAAGAAAGAACGGGAATAATTGGCATTACATCGACAATTGGATCGGAAATTGCATAAGCCTCAGGTAATTTTCCAAAAAAGGGATTATTTGAATGAATAAAGGCATAATCTAGACAAATATTGAGTATAACTAGCATTTTTTTTTCTCCAATAAAAATTAGGGGGGGGGGTAAAGCCAGAAAAGTCTTTGATTGATCAAATCGATCGAAGCTCTTCGGCAAGTTTGACCAGACTTGGGATTGGAAGGGATTATTTTTTATACATAAAATATTTTACCCAATCTAATAGAGAATGATCAATGAATGGATATTCTTGTCCCTGTTTCTGTTTCTCCTATTATGTCCAATTCCATCAAGAATCTATTTTGTAAAAATATCCACAAAATGAAAATTTCCGGACCAATTAGGATCTGATCTAATGAATCTTGGATCTTAATGGGTTGACAAAAAATTTTATATAAGTATTCATTAGCCTATGAATAGGGAAATAGGATGGGAATGGGGCGTGGCCAAGCGGTAAGGCAGCAGGTTTTGATCCTGTTATTCGGAGGTTCGAATCCTTCCGTCCCAGACTTATTTCATTGGTTCCTGTTTTACCTTCCCTCCCTCTTCTCTTTATTCTTTCGTAAAGAGTAGATCTAATGGAATTTTGTCCTACTTTTTATCATCATTTCACCATACTTATCAGAAGGGAATGTTATTACAATGGGGAAGGGATAAAGGGATATCTCTGTGGTGCAAGATGGGAATACGGATCAATTCGAGATAAGGTTCAATTTATGAAATTAGCCCATTGGATGTATGCTGGTCCTGCTCATATTGGAACTCTACGAGTAGCTAGTTCATTCAAAAATGTCCATGCCATTATGCATGCTCCTCTAGGAGATGATTATTTTAATGTAATGCGCTCTATGTTAGAACGGGAAAGAAATTTTACTCCTGCAACTGCTAGTATAGTAGATCGTCACGTACTAGCACGTGGATCTCGAAAAAGAGTTGTGGATAATATTCTTCGAAAAGATAAGGAGGAAGGTCCCGATCTGATCATATTGACACCTACATGTACCTCTAGTATCTTGCAAGAGGATTTAAAAAACTTTGTGGATAGAGCATCCATAATCTCCGATTGCAACGTCATTTTTGCGGATGTGGATCATTATCAAGTGAATGAAATTCAGGCAGCGGATAGAACTTTGGAACAAGTGGTTCGATATTATTTGGAGAAATCCCATAGACAAGAAACATTGGATCAATTTGTAACAGATGCACCCTCTGTAAATATAATTGGGATTCTTACTCTGGGTTTTCATAATCGACACGATTGTCGTGAGTTGAGACGTTTATTGAAAGATCTGGACATCAAAATTAATCAAATAATTCCTGAAGGAGGATCTGTAGAGGATCCGAAAAATTTACCAAAAGCTCGGTTCAATTTAATTCCTTATCGTGAAGTGGGCTTAATGACAGCGATGTATTTGAATAAAGAATTTGGGATGCCTTATGTATCTACAACTCCTATGGGAGCTGTAGATACGGCCGAGTGCATCCGACAGATAAATAAATATGTTGATACCTTGGCGGCTCCTATTTTATCAAATAAAAAGGTTGATTACGAATCCTATATCGATGGACAAACTCGATTCGTTTCCCAAGCTGCTTGGTTCTCAAGATCTATCGATTGTCAGAATTTTACGGGGAAAGAAACAGTCGTTTTTGGTGATGCAACTCATGCTGCTTCAATTACTAAGATACTTGCTAGAGAGATGGGAATTCGTGTGAGTTGTACAGGTACTTATTGTAAACATGATGCAGAATGGTTCAAAGAGCAAATGAAAGATTTTTGTGATGAGATAATCATCACAGATGATCATGCTCAAGTAGGAGATATTATCGCTCACATGGAGCCCTCTGCAATATTTGGTACTCAAATGGAACGTCATATCGGTAAACGTCTTGAGATTCCCTGTGGAGTTATTTCCGCACCAGCTCATATCCAAAATTTTTCCTTGGGATATCGACCCTTCTTGGGTTACGAAGGTACTAATCAAATAGCTGATCCAGTTTATAACTCATTCGCTCTGGGTATGGAAGATCATCTTCTAGAGATTTTTTGTGGTCATGATACGAAGGAAATAATGACTAAATCATTATCCACGGATATAAGTCTAATTTGGGATCCTGAAAGTCGACTAGAATTGAATAAAATCCCCCGTTTTGTCAGGGACGAAGTAAAGAGAAATACGGAAAAATTTGCACGACAAAAGGGCATTTTGAACGTTACTGTCGAGGTAATGCACGCAGCTAAAGAAGCATTAAGTACCTAATCAATATAAATTAATTGATTACATTGAGTGTATTCTATACAAAAAGAGTGGATTCAATTCGATATCTATTCCTATAATATCAACGGAGTTAATGACTATTCATAATCACGTTTCGATCATGATTCGAGATCAGCAGGGAGGAATCTTAAAAACATCGTCTGAAACAACGTGGTAGAAAGCAACGTGCGACTTTACATAATTGGTTTGGTTTCGTGGATGTGGATTATGATATCCAACATTTTCTATTCGGATCAAATACCCTTGATTCAACATTTTTCTTATTTTATTATATACTCTCCAAGTCACTCTCGTTTCCATGTGATCCCATAGATGACGAATATTTGAATCGTTCCACCAAGGCTGTTACAAATAAGCCTAGAATTTCCTCTCGATGCGTCTAACATATCGTCCCAATATAGATGCCAATCCAACAATTCATTTATATTTTATTCTGGATTGACAATAGTGTATTGTGTCGATATAATTCGTCCATTCACAATAGAAAGAGATATTTTATATTCATAATTGATCAGTGATTCTATCCAATCATGATAATTCTGTTGACGGATCATTTATTTATAACCTAGAATACTTTATTCTGGGCGGATCGAAAGAAACTATACATATCCATATATGAACTGACGAGTTAATTATTTGGTCATTCACATAAGTTTTTTATCCCGTTCGTCATTTAACGATTGGTAAGATTCTATTTACCGGTTACCGGTTCATATTGAGTAACCTCGCATTCCACTTCGATCGTATATATATATCCTCAATAACTATTCGCAATATGGGTTGCTAACTCAATGGTAGAGTACTCGGCTTTTAAGTGCGACTAAGGTCTTTTACACATTTGAATGAAGTAGAAAACTCATCGATACCATCGGTAAAGTTTGGAAGACTACGACTGATCCTCGAAGTATAATGAACGGAAAAAAGAGCATGTCGTTCCAACATATGATCTTTATGATACCTGATATTATTTTTAGGATACCTGATTGTATTCGATCAGGACCGGATCTGATTCAAGGAATCAAATGGGTGGGAAATGTCTATTATATATTTAGATGGATTTATAATATGCTCATCCTTTCGGATCAAATGTGATAATTGTGAATAGGATCGAATTCATTCACAGTTAAGTTGAATGAGTCAATGGAGAAAGCTATATGACTTTAATCATAGGTAAACCCAGAGGAACGAGCTTCTGTTCCTCGTTCCAATTAAACGAGCGAGGAATTCCCTTTACTGATCAGAAGTTAAGAGCATTTCAGTACCCGATATCGGGAGGTTTTCCCTGAGTAGATCAGGGATTTATACACTCACAATGAGTCCTAAGTACTCGAGTACAAATGTGTAAGATAAATAGTGTACTGACCAGGTTGATTTATCCCATGAGTCAGGAGAGCGATCGGTCGCCAGTATAAAAGAATTTCGTTCTTCCTCATGACGAATGAGATTCTTGGGTAGTAAATCTGCTGAATAGAATATAGAATCTTTATATCTGGATATATCTATTTTTTTCCTATCTTGTCCCGACTAGATTGCACCATGTATTATCTCAGAAATTAAGAGGTTATTCTCATGAACGAGAGCCGTAGCTGAGGTTTGAAAATGGATGAGTTCCATAGATACGGAAAGGAAGATAGCTCTTGGCAACAATGCTTTTTATATCCACTCTTTTTCCAGGAAGATCTTTACGCAATTTCTCATGATCATTATTTGGATGTATCAAGTTCCTCTGAACCGATGGAACATTTAAGTTCCAATGATAAATTAAGTTTCCTAATTGTAAAACGTTTGATTGGTCAAATACGTAAACAGAATAATTCAATTTTTTTATTTGTGAATTGCGATCCAAATCCATTAGTTGATCACAACAAGAGTTCCTATTCTGAATCGATACTAGAAGGACTGACATTGGTCCTGGAAGTTCCGTTCTCTATACGGTCAAAATATTCTGTGGAAGGGATTAATGAATGGAAGAGTTTCCGGTCGATCCATTCAATATTTCCCTTCTTGGAAGATAAATTCCCGCATTCAAATTATATATTAGATACACGCATACCCTATTCTATTCATCCGGAAATTTTGGTTCGAACCTTTCGTCGCTGGATCCGAGATGCTCCCTCCTTGCACCCATTACGATCTGTTCTCTATAAATATCGAAATAGTCCAGAGAATTTAAAAAGATCGATTATTGTCGTTCCGAGAGTAAATACAAGATTCTTGCTGTTCCTGTGGAATAATTATGTTTATGAATGCGAATCCATTTTAGTTCCCCTTCTTAAACGATCTTTTCATCCACGATCGTCGTCTCATGGATCTTTCCCTGAGCGAACTCATTTTCATCGAAAAGTAAAACATATTATCAGAAATTTTCGTCGAAATTCACTGAAAAGTATCTGGTCGTTGAAGGATCCTAAAATTCACTATGTTAGATATGGAGAAAGACCTATTATAGCTATAAGGGGTACTCATCTCCTAGTGAAAAAATGTAGATATCATCTTCCAATTTTTCGGCAATGTTATTTCCATCTTTGGTCCGAACCATATAGGATATGTTCTCATCAATTATCCAAGAATTGTTCTTCTTCTCTAGGTTATTCTCTGAGGGTTCGGATGAAACCTCTTCTGGTCAGGACCAAAATGCTAGATAAGTTATTTATTACTGATCTTATTACCGATGAATTTGATCCAATAGTTCCGATTGTACCAATAATTGGATTATTGGCTAAAGAAAAATTCTGTGACATATCAGGGCGGCCAATTAGTAAATTGTCTTGGACTAGTCTAACAGATGATGATATCCTCGATCGATTCGATCGAATTTGGAGAAATATTTTTCATTACTACAGTGGATCCTTTGGTCGAGATGGTTTATATCGTATAAAGTATATACTTTCACTATCATGTGCTAAAACTTTAGCCTGTAAACATAAAAGTACGATACGTGTAGTTCGGAAGGAATTAGGTCCAGAACTCTTCAAAAAATATTTTTCAAAAGAACGAGAATTTGATTATCCGGCTTTTTCATCGAAAGCAGCGGCCCATTCACAGAGAGAACGAATTTGGCATTCAGATATTCCCCAGATAAATCCCCTAGCCAATTCCTGGCAAAAGATACAGGATCTTAGAATAGAAAGAAAACTTATTTGACCAATGAAATGCTCTTTGAGTAATTGCCTCGATTCAGAATCATTTTTCTTTTTCCATCCGAGAACTAAAATGATTAGGAAATAAATACATTACATGGGGAAAGCCGTGTGCGATGAGAATTGCAAGCACGGTTTGGGGAGAGATTTCTCGCTCTTACTGATACTGAAGGAGCAGATCATCCACTCCATCCGACAAGCTCCGGGTTCGAGTCCCGGGCAACCCGGAAAAAATTGATCCAATTCCGATAGGTACCTCTGTCCACTTATTCTGGAAAAGTGATGAAGAATTCATATCCCACTCGTATCAATGGATTCAGAATTCGGTTCCAGAATTGCATTGCACTTCGTTCGTTGTAGCGAACAAAAAAATTTTTCTTTTCACTGATTCAATCCTATCCGTTCTAATTACAACACAATGGATCTTCCTGGAACCAGAAAGAAATAATTTTATGTAGTATCTAACTACAGATAGATCTATAGAGTTTGGAATATATGCAAAAAATATAGATCTCAAATACATCTATATTCTATCAATATAGTATAGATCAGTATCTATCCCGTTGGAATAGATATTGAAATTCCATACCGGATATTGGTTGACATTGATACATGGATCATATTATACTGTCAAATAACAAGCCTTATGCTTGGGAGCCTCTGATGATTTTATAAACGAAGTTCTGACCATGACCGCAATTATAGAAAGACGCGAAAGCGCAAATTTATGGGGTCGCTTCTGCGACTGGATCACTAGCACCGAAAACCGTCTTTACATTGGATGGTTTGGCGTCTTGATGATCCCTACCCTATTGACCGCAACCTCTGTATTCATTATTGCTTTCATCGCAGCTCCTCCGGTAGATATTGATGGTATTCGTGAGCCCGTTTCCGGTTCTCTTCTTTATGGAAACAATATTATCTCCGGTGCCATTATTCCTACCTCTGCAGCCATCGGTTTGCATTTCTATCCCATCTGGGAAGCAGCTTCCGTCGATGAATGGCTATACAACGGGGGTCCTTACGAGCTAATCGTTCTACACTTCCTACTTGGTGTAGCTTGCTATATGGGTCGTGAGTGGGAGCTTAGCTTCCGTCTAGGTATGCGTCCTTGGATTGCTGTTGCATACTCAGCTCCTGTTGCAGCTGCTACTGCCGTTTTCTTGATCTACCCTATTGGTCAAGGAAGCTTCTCTGACGGTATGCCTCTAGGAATCTCTGGTACTTTCAATTTCATGATTGTATTCCAGGCTGAGCACAATATCCTTATGCATCCATTCCACATGTTGGGTGTAGCTGGCGTATTCGGCGGCTCTCTATTTAGTGCTATGCATGGTTCTTTGGTAACTTCCAGTTTGATCAGGGAAACTACTGAAAATCAGTCCGCAAATGCAGGTTACAAATTTGGTCAGGAGGAAGAAACCTACAATATTGTGGCTGCTCACGGTTATTTCGGCCGATTGATCTTCCAGTATGCTAGTTTCAACAACTCCCGTTCTTTACATTTCTTCTTAGCTGCTTGGCCCGTAGCAGGTATTTGGTTTACCGCTCTAGGCATAAGCACTATGGCTTTCAACCTAAATGGATTCAATTTCAACCAATCTGTAGTTGACAGTCAAGGTCGTGTAATTAACACTTGGGCCGATATCATTAATCGTGCTAACCTAGGTATGGAAGTTATGCATGAACGTAATGCTCACAACTTTCCTCTGGATCTAGCCGCTGTTGAATCTATTTCAATAGGCGGATAA